GCGCTATTGGCGGCAATAAAATAAATAGCTCACTGAGCGATGATTGATGCAGCCCCCACCTCTGAAAGCTGAAGGAAGGCAGTGCCCTCGATTGTTTTGTTCCAGAGAGAAGAATCATGGCGCCCCAGAACCGTGACATCCAGCAGCAGCATCCCCTTGCGTGCGAGAGACTTCTATGCCAGCCGTTATTCCCGGCTCTGTTATGAAAGAAAGCGGCAGACTAATCTTACAGGTGTTCCCTAATGAGGGATTTTAAGAGATTAATTAGGGTTCTCCTTTCTCTCCTCCACCCATCCGCTGAGGGTTTCAGTATTCATCTCCGCAGATATTTCCAGATCGCGAGACATAATCTTCTCTACGACACTGGAGTAGATTTCTGCCATTTCCGGAAAGTGAACGGACAGCCGCCCCTTCCCCTTCTCACAATGTTCCCGAACTTGCTCAAAAAAATGGGATCGGCGTGGGGAACTTCCGCCGGTTCTGGAGCCAGCGGGTTCTGAATGACCTCCCTCTCACGGTTAAAAAAGTAGTTAACCATCTCGAAAAAATCCATATCGTCCATCCGAAAAACGTGTCTCAACTACAGCCAACTCCCCTGTTTCCCTGTCGAAAAACCAACCCTACTCAATTTGTTCTAGAAATGCTAACCAAGTGACACACTGGGGCCATGGGTCATGAAAGAGGTTGACCCCCATCCCCCTTCACTATGTATGGCCAATGAACTCCTCGCTTTAGTCCGTTCTTTTCTTTCTTTGGGCTCGGGTCGATAGTAGCCGTGGTAGTAATGTCCCGGAGCCCGGCTACCGACCCGAGGCGCCGATCGGGAAAGCCATAAAGGGACGTTAAACGTAATTCTAGAAGAGCGTTACCACAACAAAAAAAATCCGAGTCTTGGAAGTTCAAGTGAAAGTTTATTAGACTAGTCCCACTAAGATGGTGGGGAAACTGACTTCCGAGAGAGCTGCTTTCGCCTCGGTAATTACCTAACGAGAGAGAGCCGATGCCAAAGTCGCCCTTTACGCGAGGGAACGCCAGACAGACTTACCTCTCTGCTAACTACGTTTTATATAGACTGGAAGCTAGAGAGATACTATACTAAGGTATAGTGCCGCTACCATACCAGAGAAGGCTGTTTCATGCTAGGCGTCCAGACCTACTACGCCCGAGCCGCATCCCCGGCACACTTGCTATATCCACTAATGCTTCATCCTACCAACTATACCTGATATAAAGCCGTTCTATAAAAATTCAAGACAACAAGAAAGCAAGAAAACGATAGCGATCGGTTTGGGAGCGTCACGGGGGGGGAGAAGTCTTTCAAGGACCCGGCTTCGTAGACAGGGGTTCGTGGACGAGAAAGAATAGAATCAAGGGCATGCCCGACCCGAGCTACTAGGCCAGGGCCAGAGGAGAGGAACTATTTCAAGCAAGGATGCTATGACCTCAGACTTGAGACCGATTCAAAGATATAGGAATGAATGAATCCAATGTTATCTATACCGTGTTTTTGGGCTGTCATAATGTGACAGTTTCGACTTCCATCGGTCGACTTCTGTCGTCTCTGTCTATCCGTTTAGGGAATGGGCTTATTCATTCCGATTTCTGTAAATACTTCTGTGTCAATATCTCCCCCAGCCTCGGTTTAAAAAGCTCCTGCCCTTCTTGCGGGCTCTCAGTGATCAAATCTGGTTTTGGGAGTTGCCGGTGTGAATCCCGTTCGTTCCTTTCTTTCTTTGCCGGGTCAAGGAGATTGGTTGGGTTCTTTGCTTGCTTATTCCACTTCTTTCAGTGGGAGGATTTTCATCATCAGCAGCAGGTGGGCTTGGGCTCAGTTCATCGATTGCTGTGGATTCTGTTTCAGTAGAAGATTCTATTCATGAGGAGTGAGGAGTAGCGGTTCGCGTTCTTTCAATAGTAGTTCTCTCTCCCCTTCATCTAATCCGATCTCTTGGTTGGTCTGGTCCTTCCATGAGGAAAAGGCTCGCAATGGCTTGATTCTTTTAGTGAAAACGTGAGCCGAGGCTCTGCTCTCTTCTGGGTCTAGGTATGTGATAAAGGTTCTCAAAAGGGCATTCTTTTTTAGTATAGTAACATCTGCCCCTCCTTTAATGATAGTCTTTCTTTCTTTCTTTCCTAGCCAGTCTCCTCAAGGCTTGGTCCAAGCGGAAGAAGGGCTGTGCTAGTGAATCGAGATGCGAGATGCTAGTTTATCGAAAAGTCTTTTACAGTATTATTGAAGTGAACTTTCAGCAATAGCCGAGTTCATCGAAGAAGCAGAAGAGGAGAGAGGAGGAATCTGTCGCTACTGTAGTAGCTCTTTTGTCTTTATCTGTCGGTCCAAAACGAGCGTATCGGTCCATTCCGTATTCCCGTTCTCTTATAAAGAATGGGTCTCTTCCCCTGGCCTCGTTATCTCTCACAAGTCTCTCTGGTATAGGCAAGGGCTCATCTGTGAATGAATCCATTTACTATATTCCTCTCCTCCTCCCCCAGTCTGGTCCCCTTCTTTGTATCGGTCTTTGTTGCGGAGCTGAGGTCGAAAGGAGCTTTGGGAAAGTCCCCAACTGGTCTTGACCGACCAACTGCCGAAATGCCCTTGCTTGGGTCAGCTCTTCGGGGGTCAAGTCTTTTGACAAGCTTTTCTGAGGCCACCTTTCTTAGTAAAGGCTTTTGTTTGTGGTCTGCGATGGGTCTAGCCCCGTGAGCCTCTCCAAACGTTCTCAAATCGGCCTCTTTGTTGTTGTTGTTACGGGCGTACGGTACTACGGCCTTTATTATTCCACTTTCTCAAAATGTAGAGCAGCGAATCGAGAGTCTCTCGCTATGTCCCCATTCCTTTCTTCGATTCTATGGCCGATCTTCTTTAATCCAAAGCTGGTGCAAGCAATCTCATAGGTGGATTCACGGGGACGAGATAGGAAAGCATCAAGCAAGAAAAGGCTTTTACTAAATAAGGCCGGTTCTTCTAAGCAATTAAAGGGCTACGGCTTTCGCGGGCAATCAAGGCGCGAATCCCTAGCTTGTTCGATACCGATTCCGTTAAATATTAAGATTTGAATGAAAGTATAGTGTACACCCCGGCCGCTTTCTTGGAACTAATTGATAGGCACTTAGTGTTTGTTATAACTATATAAACAAATATAACAAGCGTGCGATATGCAGCATCAACCAACGGAAAAACGTAGTCACGGCCTGTGCTATAATGCATCCCCAAAAGCCCTCCACCCCACCAAAAACTCAACAATTACATTGCCTGCTCGTGACACATAGGGCTTGCTGCGATTCTTTTCTTGCTGTTCGTGATTACTCTTAATTAAATAAATGGCGAACGGATTTCGACGAGGGAATGGGTTGATAAAGCCTTCCCCCTCGTCTTCTACCGCTTCGGTGGCGTCCCGTTGGCAGCTCCTACGGAGATCGCTCCGAAGAACTACGCGGCGGTTGTGGCTGGTCGTCCTAAACCGACCGACGAGTCTGCAATATATTTGATTTTGAGGCAATTTTTTATTGCGGAAAAATCTCGATATTGCTTGGTAGGACGTTTCCTCCGAGGCCGCCCTCTTCTACTTGTCGTTCGAGAGTTCGCTCGTAAGAACTGGCGTACCAAGGGAGATCTTTCGATCACTCTGTTAGATCCAAGGCACGTCTTCATCAAGCTCTCGAACAAAGAAAATATGCACTAAAAAACAAAGAGAAGTTGTTGATTGAAGGATTGATGTTTAGGGCCGGAGCCATGATTTCCGTCTCCGCAATGGCAATCCAATGCATGCCCCTATTTGGTTGGGTATCGCGACCCCATCTGCCTATTGTCTTCTTCTTTGAGTTTCGCCTGTTTTCTATCGTCTCTACTTTCGGAATTGGCCTGACCCTTGATGGTCCTACGAAGCTTGTCTCACGCCCCAACGTAGCTAGGGTTTGTGTAGAAGTTGGTCTTCTCAAGGAAAACCTCCCAAATCGTGTTTGGATTGGATCGACTTTATATGGATCACTAGCAATAAATTGTTTCTTTTTGAATACCTAAGTTCTGCACGCATTGCAGACGACAAGGTCATGCCCGTCACGAATGCAAAGTGGCGAATCGAGTAAAAAAACCTAGTGTCAACCCGTCACCGAGAATGGCCTATGTTCCAAGAACCAATGCTACCAATACGGTCAGCACCTACCACTGAAACGATGCCTGCTGCTGATAATGCGGCTATTGTTCAAAATGCACCTACTGAGGTGAATGCTGGTGTGGCTGAAGCTGCAAATAATGCTCCGGTTTTTTTTTCATGCTAATGACCCAACCAATCCAGAAGCTTTAAAGTAAGTCAGGGCTGCTACCATTGAAGTTAGCCTTCGTGATTCAGATGTTGCTGCTGCTGACATGCAAACCATTGAAGATGGTCCTCGGGGCGAAGAGCTTGAACCATATAATAATCCCCAAGCTCCTGTTCTTCAAAAATCGGAGTATTTAGCTATTGGAAAATCGCCTTCGGTTAACGCAGCCTATAATACCGGCGGTAGCTCTCCCTCACGGGGACAGCAGGAAGAGGTAGGTTATCCTACAGAAATTTTGTTGATAATCAAGACCCTCTACGGATCATGCACTGGATCCATCCGGCCCGGAATCCAATGAACCAATGGTTAACCCTCTTTTTTAGTGGTTGCCATACAGAGACAAGTTCGCGCTTTCTCCTTAGAAGGAAGGTCCTCAAAGCCTCTTCATTCCAATAATCATGATGAAGAATCCAATAGCTCCTCTCAGGACCCACAATCATCTATCTTTGAGAAAGATTTGAAACCGGAGCCTCCGAACAAGGCAAACGCAGCACCTGGGTAAGATAAGAGCGCGACTACTAGGGCACAATCCAAACTTGGGGCTAAGCCCCACCCCACTCTATTTCCAAAATTTCCACAATTGCAATTGTTTGGAATGCAAGGGGCGTCAGCAATGGCCCCACGCGTAGACATCTCGACGATCTTGCTCGGACCGGGCTTTAGTCTTTGGTTGTCATCCTGAAACCAATGGTTAGAAGGTCCAACTATGTATCAAAATTGAAGCGGAGATTGCGTATGGATGGATGAATGTCGAGCATCTCGGATGAATCCCCTGCCAATATCTTGGTCTTTTGGAGAGAAGATATCCTTGACCTGTCTATGATTGAAGCCAATGCCCAATTCAATTCATTTCTACCAATGCTAAGATCAAATCTTAAAATACTCAGGTACGCCCCCTTTTTGTTCACGCAAGCTGTTAAACTATTGATAGGCGAGACCCGTGGGATGAATTTAGAAAAATGACTCTAATTGCTCTTCCCCAAAAAAACCTCTTAAAAGATATTTTAATGCTGTTTTGTCACCGGAAGATAAACTGGGAGGGCTACTCTTGCATAGCATAGCGAAGAGGGTATTTAATGAAGCTAAGCTGTGAACGATTGTGGCTTAATGGATGTGGGATTTGTTAAAAGTGGGTTCCCGTGGTGTAATAATACTCTTTCTATCTGGTCAAGACTAGATAGAGTTTTCGCAAACAGCAAATGGTTGTCCATCTTTCCTAATATACGAGTGGAGCACTTCCCCTGACTCAAATCAGATCATTGCCCACTCTTGATCAAAATTGGCCTTAAAAGCGCCGCCTTCCGGCCGTTTAAAAAAGAGAGATTTTGGCTTGAATACGACTCTTTTTTGGAGGTGGTGTCTACCTCTTGGAAACAACCGGCCTGGGGATCCCCGTTATACCGTTTCTTTTCTAAATTGAAACGACTTAAGGGGGACCTCAAACTTTGGATAAATATGTTGTGGGATCGATTTTTTCAAAGATCAAAGAAGCGGAATTTCATTTCAGGTCTGCGACATTCAGAAATTATCTGGAAACAGAAATCCCGTATCAAATGGCTAAAGGAGGGCGATAGAAAGAGACCAGATTTTTTCATCTCTCTACTTTAGCTAGAAGATCCAGAAAGAACTCAAAAGAAGTTGTTAAAGATGATGGCTCTACCCTTAGTGATGTGTTTCAGGTGGGGGCCAAAGCTGCTGAGCACTTTCAAGGGCTCTGCTTTTCATGGTTTCCGAGCGGGGGGTGGTGCCTGAAGCCTAATCTATTTAGATTTATTCCCACGATGATCACTGATGCTGAAAATCTCTCCCAGGTTTCCACGCCATAACGAAAAGAAATCCATGATGCGGTGAAAATAAAGCCTGGTTAGAGTGCCCTCCTCTATCCTTTAAATTGATGGATTCCCAGGTCTGTTGGAAGATTATTGAAGACGACCCGGTCAGGGCGGTTCACAATTTCTTTGCTGAAGGCGCTGTTAAGTGAAGTTTGAATTCAAATTTCATTGCCCTTATTCCGAAAGTGGAAAGTCCTTCACATTTTCACCAATTTCGACCTACCTTTATTTATGGGATATTTGAAGGAGAGCTTTGTCACTTTTTCTTAAAAATTATATCTAGCTCGAAGAATGAGTTGGATTCTCCCTAGAATCATTTTTAAGGAACAAGGGGCTTTTTTTTGTTAAAGGACTAACTATTGTAGAGAAGATCTCCTTGGCTCACGAGGTGGCTTTAAGTGATAGGGTATTTAAACCGAAAGACTTAAAAATAAAATAGGAGGGAGGGGGTCAAAAGAAACTCAGGATATGGCAAAAGCATCTTTTTGGATCGAATGGGCTTCTTTGTTGGGGGTAATGAAAATTTTGTGATAAATGGCGGAATTTTATACATGGATGTTTATGTAATGAACACTTTTGAGTGCTTGTGGATGGTGTGCCACATGGGTACTTTCCAGCTTCTCGAGGGCTGCGACAAGGGTTCCAAACCTAGCCTGTTGATTTTAGCTGAAGAAGTACTAAGCCGGGGCCTACAGGAGTTGGTATCATTCAAAATGATACCAACTTACCATGCTTTGAGATCGTGCCCAACACTCTCCCACCTTCTCTTTGCGAACGATGTTCTAGTATTTTATAATGGCCATAAACGGAATCTTAAGAAGCTTAAAATCTTTCTGGAAACAAGTAAGAAGCTGATTGTAATGGCCAAAAGGTCAATTTCGATAAGAGCCAGTGCTTCCTCTCGAACAGGGCTCCTCGCAGAAATTCCAGATCATTGAAGAGGAATAAAAAATGGTAGTTTTCCTATAAAGTACCTGGATGTTCCCTTGTCCCCCAAGAGAATAAAGAGAGAGCATTGCCTTCCTCTACTGGAGAAAATGAAAAAGAGAATCTCAGGTTGGAAAAACAAATTGTTGTCCTCCGGAGGTCGACTAAGGCTTATAAAACATGTTAAAGTCTTCCGATGCACATATTAACAGTTTTATCCTTAATTACCCGGCCTACACTTCGGCTACTAATAAGGGGGCAAAACCTTACAACTAGATTGGAGATGATCCCTTCTCTCCAGTGAGTGCAGTGAAGGACTCTCGCCTCACTCGCCCGTTTGACTTATGGCATCATCGACTTGCTTTTCAACCTAAGTGATTTCATAACCAGAAAGAAAGACCTCTCTTTCGGGATCAGTCCCGTCCCTAGATGTAGTAGTCAATCAGCGGGACATTCAAAGAAGCTATGCACCTTCACTGAATGTTAATGAAAGCAAGCCCTTTCATCCTAATCTCATCTACTGAAAAGGGGGCCGGGCGTAGCGCGTTCTTTTTTGGGACACATAGGTTATTACAGACGCATCATTAAACACTTTGCGAAGCGCGGAACCCCGGAATGGAATCATTGCAGAAGAAAGGTATAACGGTTGGGGACCGGAACAGGATTCAGCCTTTAAGCATGCAGATGAGTGTTTGCTGTCAGCCCCAATCCTTCGGTTTTCAGATTGGAATAAGGAGTTCATGTTCATACTGACGCATCCACTCTATGCCATTGGATGTATGTTGACGCAAGAAGGGCCGCTTGATCACCCCATCTACTTTGCAAGTAGACGACTTTCCGCTTGGGAATTAGACAAGCACCGAACCTTCTTTATCATGATCCGACCCACACCTAAGACCCGAGATTGAGCACCAGAGCTGCTCATAACAAGGTACCAAAAAGAAGAATGTGATGAGTTCATATTCTCCAGATTCGACTATAAACCAAATAGTGAGGATGAAAAAAAGCATAAGCTACCTCGTTTGTGCTCCCGTCTTTCCCGCTTCCATCTTCGGTGGATGGCCCCCTATCTCTTAAAGCTTCTATGCGATCCATGTAGCTATTTATTGGTGCCTTTGCTTCCCGCGGCTTCTTTTACTATAGCTCTGCCGCCATCCCTGCTATTGGTCTCAATGAATCTGGTATGCTTCCTTTCTCTGCCTTAGATTTGATCAAAAGACCAGTGTGCCTTTTTTTCTCAATGGTTGCTAGACTGGTTGTCTTGTTTCAAGTCTCATAAGGTCTCTACTAATAACTCTTTTTTTGAGTTAATTACAATTCTCTGGGTTATATGGTCAACTAGAAAGAAAATTGTCTTTCAGAATGAATCATTTTCACCTCACTCCATCATCAGAATAGCTTGGGATACAGCCATTTGGTTTCATAAAGCTTCAATCCACTCTGAATCTGAATTTTATTCTACACATTCATTTGAATCAACCTCCAATTCACTCATGCACCTCACAACAACCGATCTGACTCACTCATCTGATCCCACAATCTCATGTCAGACCCTAGTCATTCTTATTGTGGATGGGTCATGGAAAGAATCTGCGTTATGGAGTGGTATTGGCTTAGTAGCTCTTGACAGCAACCATTGCAGATTTCAGGCGAGAAAATCCCTCCGTATGATCTACAGCCGCTGGTTCACGAGATCCAATCACTTGCTACTTATTTATCTTTCTGTGAACTCAAGAAGGTTCCGAGACAAGCTGTCAATGATGCCCACCGTCTAGCACAACAAGCTCTTACCAATTATCTTTCTTTCCATTGGGACACTGGCTGATGTAGTAGAACTACAGATTCCATTATCTCACTTTTTTAGTTACTTTGTGCTTGTATTGCAATTCCGCTTTTGTATCGCTAGTTAGGTAGCTTTGTGTTCTAGTTTTAGGTGGTTTTGTTGTAAATTTACAATGTACTGTGTACTTTCCTTATGTTTAATCTAATGAAGTTCTAGCCTGTTGATCAAAAAATATCTGAGAAAATTCATGGAGGATATGCAAATGGTAGACCTAAAAGCAGGCGGTTGTCATTATACTTTTACAAACAATAGAAGGGGAGCCAAACGCACTTACGAAAAATTGGACAGAGTGGTGGCTAATATGCAATGGATGCAACTAAAAGTGCAAAGGTCACTCATTTTCCCATTCATGGTTCTGACCATAGTCCAATACTAATTGAATCTAATCCGCAAGAAGGCCTTTCGATCAGGATAGCAATAATTTCGTTGCTTGGGCGACTCACAATCAGGTTGGTTTTACCTCTATCGATTGATAGAAATTCGGGAGCTGGCTTTGACCTTTTTGGCGTGGATAGAGGGCGTAGTCAAACTAATGGCCTGGTAAGTCCATCTTTCTAGGTTCGATAGGACCTGGGCACCACCACTTTGATTCTCTCATCAGAAGAGATAAACACATTGGAATCCCCAGTAATGAGCCAGGGTTCTGATATGGTATCAACCATTGCCATCAACTCAGACATCTTATCCTCCTCGCTTACTGGTCACAGCTAAGAGTTCTTTACTTTAGTTTAGTTACAGGGACAGTTTCACCGACCTAACAGCCAATAAACTACGGCTGGAATCAGGTTACCCTATTTATTTCCACTTCCTTATAGGCACCTCTAGAAAGCTTTGAAACGGCCGAATAAAGGCTAAAGGTTTCAATCTTACCTCTCAATGCTTTTTTCTGGATGCTTTGCTTTTGAGAGGTAATCTTTCATTCTTCTTGCCTCGGCTTCAGCTAAGTACCCTAGAAAGGGGTTTAAACAAAAGAAGGCATGGGCTAGACTTAGATCTCTGCTAATAGAATCGTGAGATCAGAACCAAACTAGGGAATCACCTTATTAGGATCCTAAACGCGGTTTAGAAGCTGAAAGATCGACCTCTGAAAGAAGATTTGAAAAAATAGGATATAGCTTTGTCTCCGCGAAGCCAGAATCTCTTCATGCCAAGGGCTTTACCAGGCCTCAGGCCAAGCATTAAGAAAGAGGTAATCTTTCATTCCCGATCTCAGCTATAACGATTAGAATGAGTTCTTGCTTCTTACCTTATTCTATTATATAGGTACCCTATTAGTGTAGTGGGTTTGATAGCTTAATGATCGACCACTTTTTGCAAGTGGTTGATGGTCGACAGAATGCCTTTTCCACTTTATCTTGACTTGATTGATTTGAATAAGTCATAGGTCTCGTTATTCCAAAGAGGGTCTTCTATTCCTAATTCTCTGCATCAAGACCGACCCTTGAAAAGGTTAGCATCCACCGTACTAACAGGACATTCAAAGAGCCATGCAGGGGATTCTGTTGATTAATTCTCTTCTTAGACCATGTATTTTTCCTATTTTGTTTCACCTCTTCGAGGAAGATAGAACATATCTGATTCAATTAGCAGATTTGGTATTAGTTCGAAAACCCCCAAGAATGCTTCGATGCATGAATCCCATTCCGCTTCCCTTTCTGTGGAAAGTAGCCCCAGCCTATTACTATTATAGGATAGGGATTCCGGTAAAAAAGAGTTAGTTCTGATTCACCTTCCTTATCCTCTTCTTCCTCCCCCGAAGGGAAAAGTCTTCTGTGCGAAGATCTTGAAAAAGCTGTTATTCGGGTCATTTCGGGAGAAAACCTTGGGCAAAGCCCTATCTCCGCATAACCCCTGCGGATTCTTACTCGATCTTCCTAGAATCGCTTTTGCACCTATGCCTGCCCGATCAGTCTTCCTTGCCGGCGAAAATGATTAGTTGAAATTAGATCGACCCCGTGTCAGCCTTCAGCTCCTATCCCGTTGGGCGCTTCCCCGATTCTGAAATAATATTTTTTATTAAGATCAACTCGCTACGTCCCTACAGAACCTCGTCTCTGGGCCGCTGCCTTCTCCTTTCATCCGACGTCTTCTCACTTCGTCGAGCCTTTCTTATCGATGGATACCACCACCCCAATGATAGAAGGAGCAGATACGAGAAAGTAATAGCCCCTTCTTCTTCAATTGAAAACAAAAGAGCGTATTCTCAAACCTGACACCACAAAGGAAAGATAGTTGGCTAGGGCTTTACCCTTCTCTCTTATACGCTATTTGCAGTTATGATTTTCCTTGGGTCAATCGGAGTGAAGTGAGTCGACTTCTCCCCTTCTAGTATACTTTTTAGCGGTTGAAAAGAGAACTTTCCTGTCCTACTGAAGGTAAGTAGAGTGATTTCTTTCTTCTCACTCTCCGTTCTTTCTTTCTGAAAGTCGGAATCATTGCCCGAAAGCAAGGGTCTCTTTCTTAGCCCGCTTTCTTCTTTTTCTTTCCCTTTCTGCTCCTCATCTATTGGCCCACTCGCTTTCCTATATAGTAGTCCGTCTTCTCCCGGCTTTCCTAGCCAAAGAAAAGAGCTTCGGTTTGTAACTTGATTGCTTGGGCAGACTGGCTTGTCCCCCATCCCCTGATAGTTAGCGCCCCGTAAGGGAAGAAGAAGGGTGATTTTACATGAAATTGATGCCCTAATGAGAAGACCTCCAGCTTTAGAAGACTTGGTTACCAATTTCTTTATAGGCTTCGGCTGATGATTCCACTGCCCCTTTCGTCTCGAGCAATCTCGCCTTACCGGCTCACTTATGATAACCTTTTTTACTCTTTTTTCTCATTGGAAAAGAATTTCTTTATCTTCCTTACCGGTCTCACGCTTAGGTTAGGCCCTGTCCGGATGAAGATGAGGTTTTTCCTAAAGGAATAGAACTGGTCGACGGGAGACTTTCTCCATAGCTAGCAGATCTTTTTACGACTAGCTTACTAGAAAACCGGGCATTTCGCGCATCGATCAGCACGATGCTCTATATCAATCCCTTTTCTTGCTCAAAGCCTTTAGAGGCTGGAAATTTCTTATTATATAAGTAGTGGGCATCTTCCTTTCCTTGGCTTACTTCTCCGATCCTAATCTAATTGTTAAAGGAAGCTTTTTAACAATTGAAAACGGTATTTACTTGTTCCAGGATCCTTTATGTTTGCCTTGAATCGTTGGGTTTAGACATTACTTCGGTGATCTTTAATCGTTTCAAAATGGCAGCAACATACCACTTTTTGTGATTTTTTTTTCTATCAAAGAATCGGACTAACGATTGATTCCTGCGTGATACACTTTATTTTTTAATCTTAAGAATTTTGGTAATTCCAACAAACTTTTTCTTGGATTTTAAACTTGCTCGAATTGGATTCTTTCTATTTCGATATCGAAAATATACTTACGAAGTTGTTCCAACTTATTGATTAGTACTAACCCTAGATTCTTGCCCCTAAGAAAGAAATCAATCCTTTCTACTCGAGCTCCACCATGTACTATTTACATTACAACCCAACAAAAAATGAAGGCTCTAGTGTATAACAGAACAAACGATGTCGAGCTAAGAGCACCCTAATTCCTATATACTATTGCTATATGCTATATAATATTAATTAATAGGGTGGATGTAAGAATCCACAGCCGATCGTGTCCTTCAAGTCGCACGTTGCTTTCTACCACATCGTTTCAAACGCCATAACATTCCTTAGTTTTGAACTAGTATGTAATTGATTCAATTATAGAATCGTGAATAGTCATTGATTCAACCGGTACATAGTAATCTAAAAATTTAACTTCTATTGGTTAATTTCTGAAGAAGTGTCAGAAAGAATTCAATTTAACTTAACCCCATATTTTATTGTATGAATATTTTTTTATTTACAATTCTAATATTAGAAATAAGACAAAGAAATAAGATCTTTTTGAATCTTCAAGTGACTCCATAGAACAGATTCGTCTATCTCACATTTCTTCGAGTCCCAAGAACTCATAAAAAATCCTTAAAAAGATTTAATTTTAAAATTAAATAAACTTATTCCACCCCTGGAAAAAGAGTTGAAAGTCCATCTGCACTAGGGTCTGAGGGTACCTCTGCTTACACATCTTCGTCTCCTCCCTCCGCTGGGCTTCAGCTTTACCCAGAATGTTCTAACAAACAAATCCCGTCTTAGGGGACTTGAGTTTGTTTAACACATCACTTTCACACATCAAGCCCACTAAATCTTGCTTTTTAGGGCATTTATTCTCTGAAAGAAAGACAATGAAAGGAAATGATTTGATTTTCTTATGTAATTTCTCTTTTACAGAGAGAAACCAAGATCTGATGGCTTGCACGCCTGCGCTTTTGAACTTTTTAACTTCGGCAAAAAGGTAAAATCTCTCATTCCCCTTATTAACTAACCTTTCCTAAATCTTATTATTATTTCGTACAACTCAGTGTTATGAGCTGTAAAAGCGAACCTTTTTGAATTTGAAATAGGGATTTTCTTACCAGTAATACGAATATGATATGAGTTTAATATTGTAAACTTTCCCTTTTTTAATTTTAAATAGGCATATGCTTTTCTTACAGGAAGAGTCTTTTTTTTCTTTTTTGTATATCGAATTTATGCATATTTTATATATTATTCGTCATTTTTTTTATATCTAAAGAGTCGCTGAAATGTAAATGTAATTTGACCTCGGTCATCTCGTCATTGGTAGATAGTTGTTTCCACCATCTAACGCTCTCCGGTGTCCACGTTCACTGACAATCACGAGAGACAGAGGGCGAATAAGCAGGCGCATCACTTATGAGAATACTAAGGGGCACACCAACCGAATCTCGACATAAGAAGGAACTAGATCACATGAAAGAAGATTGCTTCCTTCGTATAACTTATCTACTGGCATACCAAACATCTAATCGAGCCTAGAATCCAATCTCACTCACTTATTCACTTATTCTATTTCGAGTTAGCCCTCTCCACTTGCTTTCAACTCTCGTGCGTGATAGGGTCGCGATTACCTTATAGCTAGTTATAGATCGTTGCCCATCATTCAGCGGTTTAGGAATCGTCTTTCGCTACCATGAGATGTAAGCGCAACAACGAAAGTGGTTCACATCACATACGTAATTTCTACAGTTGCTTTTGACTAGTTAAGTTAAGGCTGCTTTACCTACCTCTCCTTAACAGTCGAGCATCGCTAAAGCCCTAATGGAGAACAAGTTCTATTGTCTAGTGATCAGAATGGCTTACCTCCTGCTGGTAATTTGTCTATAATCTTACTCGATATATATTTCAGTATTCTAGACCAGGAGTTTACGCGTGCATACCCAGATTTACCATATTATCGTTTTTTTAACGAAATCTTTATCATTTTTCCGTGTAATCATCTTGAGGAAAATAATATAGAAAAGGATCTATTGGATGCTTTCTTGATGGAAGTCTCTCTGGAAGGAGATGTAAGCATTCTCACTCCTGGGAGTGGATCTACTCAATGTAGAGATGGTAAAAAGATTTGGATAAAAGAGATAGGGTTAATTAAGATTAGGAATACGGAATCATGAATCAATGACTATCTACGACTTCTTTGCTAAACCGGTAGAAGGATGGTAGCGGGCGGGGAACTTTACCAGAAGTCCTATCTATAAAGATAGATTTACTAATCTTACATCTTACTAATGCTAGATTTAAAACTATTCCATTTGACTTTTTCAAGTTCTGTTATTCCTCCTTGCCCGCAGTAGGAAAGAGTGTTCTAGTACGGATACGGACTAGAAGTACTATACTTTGAGATCCTTCCGGCTCTCGCATGTAATAGTCATAGTCCGCAGTGGTATATCCCTTTGAAACCGTAGCAAGCCCAATCTCGTATCAAGCTTTATGTGGTATAATCCCTGTCTTTCTCCAACTAGTCCATTAGTTGGTCTATAATCTCCTTCGTGCCGTCAGTAAGATTGAAATCCCTCACTCCGTTCAGAATAAAGCAATGTAATTCAGGACCTTTCCAGTCAGATAGTTCGTTTAAGCAATAGTACTTCTAAGTAGTAGCTCGCCGTCTCTATGCAGCGAGTGGAGTGCAAGGGCATAAGTAAAGCACGGACTCGGAACGAGACATGCTGCTCAAGTCAGTCCTCCTTTCCTAATCATTAAGTAAAGGATACTCTCTGACAGACACTGTTGCTCCCTGCTATCCTCTAAACAGGTCAGTCAGTAGTAGAATAGTACGATTGCCTGGCGGAGCTTCCTTTTCTTTTCTGTCAAACGCCATTCTAACAGCTTGAAAACAAGCCCTTCTTGCGAATCTGCCTCCGGAAAATCTTTCTTTTATTAGTTGCATCCTCCTGTGACTCAAAGACTAAAAGCATTTCCCTTGGTATAGATTTTGACTGATGATAGGGTTAACGAGATAATTCCTATTTATTACCGCGGAGTGGGTACTCTAATCATTCAATTCTAAACCTTGAAAATATATATTTGAGAAGGAAAAGAATAATCCCAAGAAAAAAGAAATAATAAGATAGAAATAATATAACACCAGAAAGCCACTCTTCTGACGTGTGAACAATTCGGTAAAAAACCCTAGTGAAAAACTATGTATGTATGTATTTATAGTATAGCTCATAGAGCCGGTCACCGCATTTGCTTCTTTCGTGATTAACATAGATCGGAATTCACTTTCTTAGGAAAAGGGCTTGGCATTCAAACTTCGGTAATCTTGTTTTACGTGTTCGCTAGTGATTAGCTTATATTAGACAATGCTCTTCGCTTAAGCTTGCTTTTTTCCTGAAGCGTTGAGCTGCTGCTAGAGCAGATGAGATCCTTGTATGTAACTGAACTAGGCATAGATAGAGTAGCGTTCAAGCCAACCAAATCAATCACGATGAAATTCCAATTGTTGGAACTAAAGTCAGTCACTCCCTTTTAAATTTGTGGAGTTCCACCCGTATCCCAACCTCCGATGACCAAAAAAAAAAGGTGTGTCGGCTACTCCCTCTCCCCTATTTCGAAAAGGGAGTTTGTGACTGGATCGCCTACGGACATTTGTTCTCTTATGTCATTTCATTCATAAGCACATTCGTCTTTTTTTCCCCTTTCTATAATAAGAAAGAAGGCAAGCTTCCTCCCCGGCACACTTGCTAGATCTTTGAATGAATCATCGACTTGGGACCTATTCTTTCATTTTTCTGGTGAGGGGATCTCGGTCTCACTAACAAAACTTTACGATGATACTTTCCAAGATGGGCCCTCTTTTTCTAATAGATCCACGTAGGGAATATGTCCTCCAAACGGCATGTCATTTGTTTGCTTCTACTTTTCTGGCTGACATGGTAGCCGATGATTAGCCTTTTATTTTATTTTATTTTATTTTATTTTATTTTAAGGCGGGGCATATTTGACTTTACGACTAGTATCAGTGTACGGATACCAATCTCGATGTCTTCCCCTCCCTTTGTGAGATTTTTTGAGTCTTTCAATTGACTTACGGTTTCCCTCCTGCCCCCTCTGTGCCAAGGAATAGAACATTTCTTTGATTGATAGGTCAGATAGGAAGCAGACACGCAAACCAAGTCTTTCCAGTCGGTGCGCTCATTCCGAATTTATTTGTACCGCGCAGAACTTTCACTTATATATGCTATTTTTTGCATAAGGGCCCAAGCGGAATCCTTACGACAAGTTCGCTTAGGGTGTTGCTAGCGTAGGAGGACTGCGATCGGCCTATATACTACCTTACCTGTTTTCGAGTGTGGAAGCAAGCGGTCCTTTGTTTTGTTTTGTTAAGGCTGTTCGAGTTCTATTATTGACAAGGTTCAAAGCCATAAAGAATCGATTTCAAAATAAAATGCTAGCAGATGGCGGGCCCCTTTCACTTGGGCTAATTCCCGCTTTCAAGCGTAGGCTGCGATGTGGCATAAAGATGAAGATACTAAGGTGGATTGGAACTCATGGTCAGCTTTCTTTCGTCGAGGTTACTTCTGCATTAAATCCTGGCACAGGGTTTTCGAACATCACTATATGCTAATTCTCGGAATTTAATATATTAAATAGAAGAGGGCCCATCTTATTGCTCTTGTTGGCAGTTAGTTCGATTCAGCAGTGACGAAAGGTTATCCTATTCTAATGATCCTCAATTCAAAGTCCTCAAGGGCTTGTTGGTCTTGGTTTCGATTCCAGACATGAAATTCGAGAGAAAGAGCACAGTTAAGCTTATCCATCAAGAGGTTCCGGCTAGAGCATAGACCACTGCCGTTCTACAAGGTGCATACACCAAGAAAGAAGGAGGTCGATTATCATACCCCCTTTACTTGAATTTAAAGGTGAAGAACTCCTCATTGTGATCAATTCTACTTCAGCCTCCAAAGAAGGGATCGTCCGAGTCCAAGACTACCTTATACTTTCCTGGCTTCAGGCAGCCAACCCGTTAGTCTGAATATTAGTCGAATTCAAATTCAAGACAAAAACTAGGTTCCACGTCAAAGTTTACCTGGAAGACTCTATTAGGGAATAGGTCTATTTCCCTCATCATGCCATTTCCTGTCCTGGATGAGACTCTATCTATATCTTTCACCCCCTTTTGTTTTGTTTTGTTTTGGAGACTTAAATAGTTTCTGTCTAGCTTCCCTTCTTATTTTCCTCTGTATGTAAGCGATTACTCCATAGAAGCTTGGCGTTCCAATGATATACTTCACGATTTTGATTGGCTTAATCCCAAAGCCCCGCCCGAACGGATTCTACATTTAGCATTTCATTCAATCTTTGTTTATTGGCAGTACTCAGTCTTGTAGGAGTGGAATGATTAGGCGTATTTCCTATAGGAAATACATATTTATTACTAAGACTACAATCTTTTCGACGTGAACTAGAGCATTCATCTTTGGCGGCAATAGAATTAGCAATAACAGTTAAATATACCTATCCTTGGTTGGATTATTTCTTATTTCCTATTTTCATAGGAAACTCTTATACGCAAACTCTCAGGCTTCTTTCAAGCCTTTGCTTCACTCACCGTACGAAGAGGGAAATGAAAGAAAGACCTTAGAAGAAGGGGAAAGCTGAGAATAAGGTCTCTCACTCTCTGGTTTGGCATTCAGCTTGTGTATCGAACTCAAAGGAAATAGCCAATTACCTAACCAAAGAAAGGGGAGTTGAAGGTTTATCAGTGGTAATAGAATAGCTAACTAGAGTTTTATAGACAATATTAACACTTAGACTCCTTCGCTCTTCTCCTTTTAGGAGAGTTGAATTCCACCCTTTTTTCCTCCTCTCCCAAAGTTTGTTTAATTCCATTAAACCGGACTACGAGAGGCCTTTTCTTATGGAGTAGAGCCTTTCCCTTTTAAGGCAAGGTAAGCTTATTCCATGCCATCTCTTGCTAACTGCGCATTCTATTTCTCTTTCCCCATATCAGTTGCTTCTCTTTTCTGATCCACCTATTTTTTTTTACCTGGGGAGTGCCCCGGTGTCATCCATCTAGTTGAAGTCTTCATGTAAACCCTTCTCCTCTCCTCTGCCCCTCATCTTATTAGTATTAGTAGAGCTCAAAGCCACACCCCCCAAAAAATAGGCATAGACACCTGAATAAACAAAGGCTTGACGCAGGCCCAAGCGGACTCAGCTAAAATGTCAAACGAAAAGTCATAACTAACTAACAGAATAGGAGTACTCATGAAACCTTGGATGGTCGTCAGGTATAAAAATCCGGAATCATTAGAACCGCAGGCCCGGCCTGCTGACTCTAAAGATACGAGCTCCAGCTTTGCTTGGATTTCCCAAAGAGGAGTCATCTGTATTAAGCTTCAACCACTCTGAACTAGGAGGCTTCCAACTGATCAGTCTTTCCACTCTAGGCTTTTTCTCTCCCAAGACATTTAGTTGCTCATTTAGAGAATCTGAAAAGATCTCAACCTGCCGAAAAATAAAATTCATAGGATCATGAAGTAGGTTCCAGCCTTCTTCAAAGAAAGACTTCTTCCTCCACACAAGTACCACACTGTTACTGCAAATAATCTTTAAGGTTATAAGCCAAATCCCTACTAAGCTGAGCCTTTAGATTAAAAGCAATCCCATTTAGCGGGTTCAAAGAGAAGAACTTCCCATGGCAGTCCCTATCAACAATTTTCTCCGATATCCATTGACTATAAAGGCAATTTCTAATTGCATGACAAGTAGACTCAGCTTCCCTCCCACATCTTTCAGACTCCGCTATATGACGTCTCGCTCTTTTAAAATTGGAAGCGGTCCTTGGCCCCAATCCAAACCAGGTTACGCACTCTTTGTGGAGTTTGCAAAGACCAAACAACCTATTTGCTTTTTTCCCACTCTTGACCTGCGAGATGACTTCACCGAAAAGGATCCATTAGAGGTAGCAGGCCAGTCAATCTCATCCTTCCCAGATTTTGGAGGATTCACAGTGATAGCCGCAATCTGCAGACAAGAGGAGGAGATAGGTAAGAAATGCTGGAATAATTTCCAGTGTCCCCAGCATCTCTGCCACAGTGGTTTGCCTAGCATCCAAAGGAAGAGACTTAATACTTTTTTCCATCTCCCCCACCCATTTATATTTATATTTATATTTATCAGTCCAGAACTGAACTTTTTTGCCATTTACAGGAAGGCAATTCAGACCTGCTATAACAGTTTCCATGTGATTCTTAATATCTCTCCAAGTAGAAGATTTTCTTTTCACCTGACAGCTAGTATCTAGAATATTACCACCCTTTAAATACTTAAATCTCAAAGTTTTCACCCTCTTGTTCTTTTATCATTCATTCTCCAGCAAAGCTTGGCAAGTAAAGCTCCATTGATATCCTTAGCTTTTCTCAAGCCAAGACCCCCCACACGCTATAGGTTGGCAAATTGGATCCCAATTCACCAAGTGAATTCGCCCTTTGTTCTCCGAGTCTCCCCACACAAAACCTCTATTTAAATTTAAAGGATCCAGGCAATCAGTTACTATTCCTGGCAACTCTACCGTTTGCATTGTTTAATTTGGGATCGACGAGGTCACAGATTTAGCTAAAGTCACTCTTCCCACCATAGAGAGGGTAGAGGGAAGCCATCCCGCCAGCTTTTGGTTTACTCTTGAAGTTAAGTCTCCATAAGTAGCTTTAGTAATTCTTCCATGCACCAAAGGGACCCCCAAGTATGACCTCAAATTGTTTGTAAGCGGGATATTGGTCTTTTGGCTCAAACTTATCGCAAGAGCATGACATGCTTAGAGTAGAACAACTTAGACTTTGTCACATTAAGACGTTGGCCAGAGTGGTGACAAAAAAGATCAAGACAAGACTGTATAGCCTCAATTTGAGAGAAGCTTCCGCGAACAAAAAGACATCATCAGTAAAGATCAAATGAGTGATAGGCGGACATTCTTTAGCAATCCGAACAGGTCTCCAATCCCGGTCCTGCACACTATCCATAATGATATGATTCAACTTCTCAATGAAAATGACAAAGAAATAGGGTTCAAGAGGGTTCCCCTGACGCTCACCACGGTCTTCCAAAACAAAACAAAACAAAACAAAAGGTGTAGTGTACTTTTCTGGTGGGTATTCTGATAAACAGCAGCTCGCTTGACCTTGCCCGCCACAAAGCAACTATTGCACACCGCTCTCCTTGGCCTTTTCTCATGTGCGCTGGTGATGAAGCATAGTCCCTTCCCACATTGAATATCAAATCGATATTACCGATTTCTCAATGTGAACTATGCTTAACACATAGAATTGGAGTATGTTTTCGGGGAGAATTTAGGCTTACACAAGATTTATAGGGGAAGAGTTCCCCATCTCTCTTAGCCGTTGTGTCTCTTGAAAATGCCTAGGAGAAAGGTTCCTTTTTACTTATTTATTTGTTCGTTTGGATTCCGCTTTCACATTAATATGTGAGAACCAGGGGCGTAGCGGTAATACAGAAGAGTGCTAATGCCCTATCTAGTGTGCATCTTAGGAAGAGAAGTGGGCAAGGTCAGACTCAATTCATAGGCATATTAAAGTAAAAAATTTTCATTGTTTTGCCCCGCTTAAATTAAACAAATTAGTAAGACAATCTAAAAATGCTGTTTTTTGCTTAAATTCAACTGTAATTTTATATAATATGCCTAACATATTCATATTCATATTACAGTTAATTGTTTTGTATTTTTTGTATGGTTAAACTATTAGCACCTCCGGTCAATCTTAAACTCTTGATTGCCCCGGATTCCGGGCCAGAAAATTGAGTCTCATATATCCCTTTTATCTTTTATATTCTCGGAATCGATAAAGACTGTTATTAGCTTAGAGCAGGAAGAGGTTTTCTTTCCGTCCAGCAGGTAACCTCAGGCCGCAATAAAAGCTTGATTCGAGGTACGAACGCAAAAACAAAAGCCCCTTAAGGTAATCACCCAACTCCCCTTCTCCGTCACTTGTTGTAAAGTGCTCCTTGCTTTCGTCCGATGGAATGAGTCAATGCTTAGGCTTTTTCGTGCTCGGGCCAATCAAGAAATTCTCTTCTTTCGAACGATGAGGTTCGGCATCTGCTTCACTGTGAAGAAGAAAAGAGAGAAAAACAAAGCAATGCTCCGCCCCGCTAGACGAAGCTCTCTCTTTATCATATCGAACTCCTTCCCTTGATAGCCTTGAGTTGTTGGTTACACCGCACCGGACTCTCTCTTAAGCTGCTTCTCTTCTTTGCTATCGGCCGAGGCAGGCTTTATAAGCCTGGTCGACGAGAAAGCCTGGGATGTGAATTCAGCTGCGCTCCCTTTTCGTATGAGAATTCCCAGGGTTCCAATCCATGCGCGAGACCAGCCCTCTTTTGGCTTGGACTATGTCTCCCGTGGGCTGTAGGTATTGGCAACGCCTTAAGTCGCTACACCCCGGTTTTCGATACCCCAGTGGCTCTGTAGAGATCGGGATATATTTGCTGAACCTACTGCCCTTCCACCTAAAAGGATCATAGATAGAATCCCTTTGGCTCTCCACCTGTCAACCAGAGGCCTTACAGGTATGCTAGCCTGCAGAAGGATGTCCTGGAGAAACTAGTGAATGAAATCTGGGGATCACCATTCCACATTGATTCCGAGAAGACCAGACGAAACTCCAGGAGTGGAAGGATCTGGTGGATGCTTTCATTGGTCAGCTAAGTTTGCTGTGAACAAAAAGGCATTTGCAAAGTCCCACCCTAACGATTCTCACCCTAGCCTCGGCTTCGCCTTCGGTCTAGCGGGGCGCTATACCCTATTCTCTTATTATTATTATATGCCTTCGGCTTCTTCTTAGCCTTACCTTCTCGCTACCAGCAAGAACTCATTCTAATCGTAAGATTCTTGGGGTCTGATGCTTAGCATCTTAGCATTAGCATCAGGGTGCTTTCCATACTTGCACTGCGTTCACAGTCCAAAGCTACTGATACTACTGCTTTGCGGGCAAACCGGGTACCGAGAAGGTTCTAGTACAGTGAATCCGATCAGCAGAATAGAAGAATGTAAGAGGGACTAAGAGCTGCAAAAGATCTTCTAGCTCCGGGTAATCGGTTTAGTGGGCAGTCGTCTGTCAATGCTTAACAACAGTTGAAAGCGGACTATCCATCTGCCTTGTCGCATAAGTAGCGACCTGCACGAATGGTGTAACGACTGAAGCCAAGCCACTTGGCAATGGTGATTTATATAAATAGCTAGATTATCGCGAGATGGCATCTGTAGTCAGTCTGTCATATCCTCTTCTTATGTCTATCTTTCTTAGCTTTCTTCAACAATCCTTTCTTTGAACTCTTTTTCTTTCCCTTCGCTATTCTTTGGTTTATTCTTTCCTCAATTTTCGGAGAATGAGGCGTAGTCTTATATCAATAGATCGTCGTGGCATGAAAAATTATCCTACCTACGCTACGGACTCCTCCTCCTATTGATCAGATCTCTTATCTCTTTATGCAATTTCCATTATCTGTTCTACTAAATAATTTCATCTCATCGGATAACCTTTAAGCTAATCGTCTTTTTTATTATAAGTGCCTTCTATTAAGGTCTTTGCCTATCGGGCTAGATAAACTGACCTCTCTCTGCCCTAGGCATGTTCCATTAAAGCCGTTTAGGGTAAGCCATGTCAAGACGAGACATCACCATTCCTGGATTCGGGCAATGGGACAGGTTCACCAGAAAAAAGAAAGGAATGTAATAGAATAGGCGCGTTGGCCCTATAAGATAAGAGATCGAACCTAAGAACAGAGAAAAGCAGCTGAAACCCCGAATCCCCATTCACTCGATCGACAGAAGGAAATGACCGATGGACCCCTTATTATCTTTTTTATTAGTCAACAGTCTCATCTCCAACTGAATGATCGGGCGTACTACGACTAAGAGAATAAGGGAATGGTCCCAGATCCAGATACACTACACATTCACGCCCTCCTCCGACTGCAGACGAAGATCGAGTTCGAATTGAAAGTTTCCAAGGCGGAAGACATCAACTTAGAAAGCAATCGAAGACTTAAAACCTAAGATAGAAGTTCCACGAATCACCAGTCCCGCCATACAAGACAATAATAAAAGAAAGAACATGTCCTACAACCGCATACACATACCCTCGATACAAAGCAAGAAAGAAAGCAAACTCAATCCTCGCCTCGGGATGAGCTCCTTAGCTAGTCCCAGCTAGAAGAAGTCAGCTTGCTTGCTTTCCTGGAATGGGAATGGAAACCTATTGGTTCTGCAGAGCTAAGCCGGTAAGCAATCCTCTTCATTCTGCGAGCTAGAAACAATCCTGACTTCCGGGCAATCAATCAAATAATTTCCTGGTTTTCCATTCACAGAGGGTAAGGTGCCAGTCTCATGAAAAGGCTAGCAGGCAAGCGAACCAAGCCAGTTCCTTTATTGATATTGATTGACAGAGAGCAAAGAACTAACCGGTGTTAGCAGTGTTTCCGGTCTTGCCCACTTCTCACTGTACATGCCAGTCTTTAATGCCAGGACACAAATTATTTTTAGGAAGAGTGAATAGCACTTCCCGGTCAGTTTCCTTTCTTGCTTACCGGAGAAGGAAGAGATCTTATCTTTTACTGTAAAAATAGATAAAGTGGAAAGATATGACTTGCCTAGCTCTGTGGGAAGCAGCTGCCAAAGAAGACCAACCTGTAAGCAGACTTTTCGGTAAGCATTCCTTGAGAAACTCTCGCCACCTTCAAGCTAGGTTTAGATGGAGGGAATGATTGAACATTAGTCTGAGTAAGGGAAGTCTCTCACTTTGAAAGAAGAAGCAGCTATCAGTTACTTCCTTCCCGACTGAGACTGTCACTCTCTTCTAGTGAGAGAGTGAGACTAGGACAGGTAAGTGACTGGCTACACAGACCTCTCCTTATCAAGCAATGAGCTGGGATTGGGGGATCTTAAGGCACGGAGAACCTACTGTATTTTATAGTACACTCAGGAGTACTCCTTAAAAAATGTACAGAAGGAAGGCACACTCCATTCAAGGCCCAATGCTCACTCTCCCCGCGCCCCCCTACAGGAAGTTAAGGTCAGTACTATAAGGAATATCTCAAGTTTGAGTCTTTCCCAAGCGAGTGTGGATTGACATCCATTTAGTTTAAGTCCTATCCTAAGCCTTTTTTAAGCCCTTCAAGTTCCAGCAATTTTTTTATTTTCTTTCCCCCCACCATCTAGAGTGAGAGTTTCCAGACATCTGCTAGCTTCTAGGAATGAATCGACCGGAAAGGACTCTAGCTCTGCGCGATGATAGTATAAGTTATAAGTATGGTAGAAATTGTTCTGATTGTTCAGTTCATGATTTATAAATTAAGTCTTTTTTGAAAGGCCAGTAAAAAAACACTCTTACGAGTGCATTACAGCCATTAGTCTTTCCCAGACATCCTGATCCTGTTTAGGAAAACCATCCAGTTTCATTGGTCAGTCTCGCCTCTGGAGTCCATCGTTAAGCCTTGAAGTAAGCTAAGCTTTAATCGAATACCTTCTATATGCTTGCCATAAGAGAAGAACCTTTTACCTTCCCAGCCGATCGTTTATGGTTCCTTTTAGTACTACTTCTATTGCTAGGTCAGCCAGTGAGAGGTCTGTTACAGCCCGACCAGTCTCCCTATAAGTTACGTCTTTGGGAGAAAGCTTCCATTCATTGTGCCTTTCCCTTCAGCCAGTTTCGTTCCATGTAGATTGCAGGCTAGTTTCCATTATTTCGCCATCCTATATCAAAAATGGCTCTATCCGGGTAAGCAATAAAACCAGTTCGAATGGTAGTTGCCTGCTAGCTTAGGAAAGTTTCTTACGCAAGCCAGTTAGACTAATCCTGTGAGCAGGGGAGTCCCTTCCCTTCCTAAAAGTGGATATGCGATCTTTCCTCAAAAAGGAGAGATAGAATGGGATCAAGACTCAGTCAGAATGGGAACTCCTTGCCAGTTTCCCTACTCTATCTAATCAAGAATAGAATTTGAAGTAGAATTTGAGATCAGAGCAGGACATAAGAAGAAAGCACATTGCCTGCTTTTCACTCCTAAGTCATTACTTTCGTTCGTAGACCGAAAAGTAGTAAGGTTTTTATGTGTAGTTGAGAGCGGCATCCTCGTGTGCAGCAAGGAGCGGAGGGGGCAGGTCCCCAATTCCGCTTTTTCGATCTCCGTATGTCACTGGAAAACTTGGACATGAAGGAAAGACCTTCTCCGAAAGAAGTTGCCTTTGGTTCGGTTCGTTCAATCAAAACTACTTATAAAAGGCTGTAGCCACATTTGCCTTCAAAAAAGAGTTAGCCACGTAACCATTTTTAAATTTTCTCTTAAGTCGGAACTAGAGGCAATGAATATTGGAAGGAGTAATGCGCTTTCTTTTTCACGTTGTTACGAAAACGTCTTTCTGGATTGAATATTGGTTCAGGACGGGCCTTTAATCCAGCCGTAGAGTTTGTTCTTTCTACCTCTTACCTACCTCTCGAACACATACATGCCAAGTTCCTTTTATTAATAGGACTCCCAGTTAAAACTTCCATTTTATAGCATGGGTCCGACCTTTTACTAACCTATCTATCTTTGGTAGTAGTGAGTGTAGCTTCCTTTCCATAGGGAGCTATTGATCTCTGGTCTCTGGGAAGCTCTGGTAAGCCTTAGGGAAGCAAGAACTGCTCCGGGATGTCTACTCTTCAGGAAGTGGAACTACTAATGGGAAGCTCTTGAGTCACCCTAGAGCAAGATCCACTAAGGGAAAGAACCCGCGCTTATTGAAGCTTTGATTCAAGCGGCACGATTAGACTAGGGAAAACCGTGTTTTTAGGGGACTGATAGGGCTCCTTCTCTCTTTCAATTTCAAGCATGAAAAGATCGTCTTTTTGTCGGAGAGAATCTATCTATTCTAGATACCTTACCGCTGACTTGCCTTTGAGCCTTCCTTCAGGGAGGATAGCAAGAAAGTCGAATGCCACAGGGTAATGCCTTACCGCTTTTCACCTTGCTTGGAGTTCGATCCGCCTATGAACTCTTCTTCATACGCTTACTATCTTAACTCTCTTACCGGAATGGCAAACCCTAGAAAAGAGTTCACATCCACTACAGCTTCGTCCCAAAGCTTCGATGGAGATGCCAGTGCCTATTCAAGGCTTTTCCTCTTTCCTTAGGCAGTTGCTTCGGGAGAGAAAAGAGATATTCGGCTTTCAAGCTTAGAAGAAAGAATCTTTATCCTATCCCGCATCCCTTCTACCTTACTATAAGCAATTCATCCATGCCTGCCAAAGCCGTCCATCCCAGATTTAACCGAACCTAAGGACTTTCTGAACAGCCTTGATTGAGGGAGAAAGCCCTTTCTAGGGCAGGGGTTTACACGGAATATAAGGGAGAACTTTGGCTAAAAGACTAGAAAAAGGTCTTCTATTAACCCTCAGAGAACTTCAACTCCCTTTCGGGAGAGAATTGGCTACTTTCTTCTCGTTCGATCCGTGTAGTCTAGGGCAGTAGATTCGGTATCTAAATGAATTCGCCACGCTTCCTTCATTGCTTTATTCATGTCTGGACTTCCCGAAAAAAGGAATTTCCCTACCGCTTAATAAAAGAAAGTTAGTCTTAACTAAGCATAAGTCCTTTACTTTCGAATGATTGCTAAGCCTCTTTCTTACTACTAGTGGCATTTCTTTAAGAGCGCATTCCTCCTAACTCCTAACAGCTTCTCAAGCAGCTTTTTCTGCGCATCTTCTCTTTCTTCTTCCTTCCCTAAGCCTAATCCCTAATCAAGCAAAGCCGGACGCTGTCAGGAAAGTGTTCGGTGCGGTGCGAATTCAATAGCAACTGGCATCCTTTTCTTCGTCGCTAACACTGGATATGCCGAGGTTATTCCGAACTGGGATTGACCCGGCGGGGCCACAGATGCATTGGCAAAAGTACCCGTACCTGTAAAAGCGGAAAGGGCTTATCTTAGGACAAATCCCTTTCCTCGATTCTAAACCTCTGCTCTGAATGCTGACGACCGGTAATGGCCTATCGCCTATTGAACAGAAAGCCCTTTTAGTTCATGTGCAGCCTATGCAAACAAGCCCTTATATCAAACAGGCGTCTAAGAAGTCCCTGCCCTTTCGATTGCGGATGCGAGAACATAAGTCTCACAGCTCCTTCTCGAGCAGTAAGAGCTCCTTCCGTCGTCCGATTCTATGCCTAATATACCTGCTCTTCAAGGATTAACTCTTTTGTGCATGGGTGTAGTTCTACTATGGATTCAATTCCTTCAAACAGCTTATTCGAAAACAATTCTTCCTTTAGCTGCAATGCAAGAGAGGAATTCCTTTCAAAGCCAAATCGTCCTTTTTCAAGGTAAGGAATCGGGCGCATTAAAGCAAGGGCAAAGCAGAAAGGTAAGAAATCGTTCTCCTTCTCTTTTAAAACTCAAACTCTCTTTCACTCCTGAAAGTCAGTCAATGTTGGCTGACTTTCATGGTGTTGGTTCGAAAGAAGAAGAACCAACAAGATAAAGATAGGGCGGTCTCCGCTCCTCTCTAACTAACAGGAGAAGCGGAACATGTAGCTTTTCATCCTTGCTTGATCATCCTATCAGTCATGGTAACGGATTGAATATCTCTCTTTCGGTAGCTGGTTTGACTGTTTGTGATCGAACAAAACAAAAACAAGATATATCGTAGTAAAGTAGAGCTAGACTGCATGATTGGCTTGTAGGAGAAAGATAAGAAGGATTCTAGCCAAGACGGAGATGCAAGCTTGATTTCTGTCTCTGCTATTGGATGTCATAGTGTGGCACGCACTTTATCAACTCTAATGTTACCGGGTCTGCCTTATGTGATTTGAAAAGCTTTCGAAGAAGAATTTTGAAATTCCTTATTAGGTCTTAAAACGAAAGAAGAAATAGTGTGGGATGAAAGTCCGGGCATTGATATCAAGATTTCGTAGTTAGACCGTTGATACCCTGCCTAGCTGAATAACTGACCGACGGCGGAATGGTAAGCTTCCTCGTTCACTTGCGCGGGTCGGCACTTATTTCGTATGTGATGCAACTACAATGCTTGAGAGGTCTAGTGATCGGTCTCAAAAGCAAGATGGTAATGGTCAAACAGAGGAATCGAGATAGATGTCTGTCTCTGCCTCACCGTAAGGCTTTCAGGTTGAGCTGCCATTTCTATTGGCCTGTCCTGTGCCAGTCGAGGTAAGGAGCTGATCAGGGCATTCATCTGTCGGATTAGTCTAACTCGGTCAATGCATGGATTAATGTTCTCAGTATGAGTTCTTTCTTTCTTCATTGGGTGAGTTGGGATTAGAAGAAAGTCTCCGTAGGTCCGCTACTCCCCCCTTCGTTCAATCTTAACTATGCCATGCCAAGGGTCATCGAAGAACCAACCTTTCTGCCTTTCCCCCACATCTCGAAGGGTGGCCATTAAGTTTTTTGAACAACGTTCCAGGTTCAGACAAATCCTCTCGATGAGCGGACGATAACTCCTCTGATAGAGCTCGAATGAACCATCCCCTCATGCGGATCTCACTGGAAGGTTTAAGAACATCCTGTTAATGAGTTCATCCCAACTGTATGGGACTGAAAAGCCCATGTTATTCTGCTGGGGAGCTTGACGAACATACTGAGAGGCTCGGTGCCCTTTTATTGATGAGTTTATCCCAACGCGCTGGACTGGAGTCCAGATTTTTTTTTGAGGGTGCGACAGCTTTTGCTGACACGCCTACCCGACCGTAGGGTTTCAATATTTATCATCTGTGCTTTCTTGTTTTTCTTTGCTGTGATTGATTCTCAAAACTGCTTCTAAGGCTTGCACCTGTTTCATTGTTTCAATATTCATTTGACATAACAAACATGAGGATTAAGGTGCACGTGTGATTGAACAAACGAGTTTTGCAAGGGAATTCACGATGTTTTAGATGTTGCGACAGAGCAAAAAAAAAGTAACACGATTTTATTATGCAAAAAAAACTTTCATGGAGTTTATTTGATGTTATGGTTAGGAATGTCAAAAGATACAAAGGATGTAAAGTCGAACAGTAACATAATCAAAAAATAACTTCCTTTTTCTTCCAGCGATGATACTAACGATGTATAGCGCAGCTTGTGCCAGGATTACTGTCGATTTTTCCCATGTGGTGTCGAACTTTGCCCCCATATGCTAGCTCCCAAAGACCAATGGGAGATCGAACTCGTTCTCCAGGAGATGCTTCACCGACCTCTCAAGTTTGGTCGAAGCGCTTTTTTTTTCGGGTTTTTCGACTCGGCAAGGTATCCTTTTCCCAACGCTTTAGCTCTCACCTAGACCGCCTCTTCGGGTTTTTATCCGAATGAGCTCTTGCTATTTCCCTTTATTCCTTCTTTCCTATGGGACAATTAAACGCCCTTTCCAGCTTCACCAAAATCAGATTCTTGTATCTATGTTACAGAGCTAAACTAATAGCCTGCTGAGAATGCCTCCGGAAGGAGACTCTCCCAGTCTTTCTGAAAATAAAATGGGTTGCGAAAAAGGATAAAACCGTTTTCATTAATTCAACTGATTGAGATACACGGATTTCAAGCGTAATACTTTTTCACAGCATCTGAGTTCACGGGGTTTGGTAGTTCATCTCCATCCATGTTGGTCAAAATAAGGGCACCCCCTGAAAAGGCTCTCTTAACGACGTACGGACCTTCAAAATTCGGGGTCCACTTTCCACGACGGTCGTTCTGAATAGGGATAATCTTTTTCAACACCAAATCCCCTTCTCTTCATAGTCGATTCATTAGGGTCGTCACCTTCTACCCGGAAGTATCCACCGTTTTCTTTGTCTGTTAAGCCTCACAGCTATGGGACTTCCTAAAGAAAACTGCAATCGTAGTTTATCAACCACTCACAAGACCACCGAGATCTTCGACTTAGCTCCCAAAGGTAATAATCCACCCGGCCCTTCCCCAACCTATACAAGGGGAGCAGAAGATAACGAAAGGGAGACAAAGTCCTAACTAAATCATAACACAAGCTACCCATTCCATCTATCATATCAGTCGAGTCGATCCGATTCGTTCTTATCTATAGATAACGCAAGAGAGAACTTATGACTTCGCGGATGGAGAGGGATTCGAACCCCCGGTATTCCTATCAATACTTCGGTTTTCAAGACCGACTCTTTCAACCGCTCAGACATCCATCCCCTTCGCGCTTCGCCCGCCCTATCTATCCGCGCGCTGGCAGGTAGGGGCAACTCTATGTGATTCGCTACGCTTGCTTGTTTCTATATGATAATATGCACCTTGGTTGCTGCGCTCCCTGCGGGGGCAAGAGAGTGAAGAACGAATGATCCTCCAAACGAGTGATTGAGTCCGACTCAAGCGAGTGAGTGAAAGGCGTGGCAAGAGAGCGAGTTCAACTCGCGAACGATCAGCAAGTGAAGGACCGATCCTTTTGCGCCAGTACTGTTGCGAAACTGGTACTTGGCGGCTTACGAGCAACATATAGACTAAGGCTGCCCATCACTCTCTCGCTCTTTTTTGAAGGCCTTTTCTATTTTCTTTCTAGTATGGTTCCTCCATAAGAACACTGAACGCCCAGCTTCGCAGAGCAGCTCTCTCCCCAGCCCACAGCATAGTGTGGAATCTGGATCGTTTCATCGAGCACCATTTCTTTTAGATATAAAGGTGTTCTGACTCTATTGGATTAAGTCATAACCTACGCCTTCTACTAGTATACTACTATGGAGAGACTAAGCTCTATTTCAGAGATTGGACTCTCTTACTGTGATTAGCCCCTACTAGTAAGAAGCTGTTCCCGAGCCAGGTTCCCTGGATCTACGTGTTCCTAGTAGGGCCTAAATGGATGAATGAAGAAGCGCGCCCCGGTAGACTTCAAGAGCTCTTGCTCTGCGTATCCTCCTACTTATTATTCTGAGGGTCATAAAAACATACGAACCGCCTACTCTTTAAAGCCCTACCAAACTATTTCAAAAAAATATAAGCTGCTTGCCCTCACTAATAAAAAACAGCAATCCCTCCCCTTCTGTTACCTACTTTTACTCATATCTTCGGTATACCTCAATACAAGCACAGGAAAGGATTATTCAATCAAAACCGGGCTATCGCCCTATTCTCTCTCAATTGCCTATCCTTTATAGATGAGGGGGAGTACCTTAGCAGTAGCTTCCAACACTTAAGATTGACCTCCTCAAGTGCTAGATATGAATGTTTTATGAATTTCATACGGGACTACCGCTTACGCCCCTAAAGTTCACTTCTGACTTACCAAAGAAGTTTACTAAAGAAACTGACCTAAGCATAGCTCTCTCTCTCAAATACAAATGCCAAGAAAGAGATTCCTTGGATAAGTGGAAAAATGCCTTTCATTTCTCTTTTAAGGCGTTTGTCCTACTTATAGTATCAGTCCTCCAGCCTATCGAAATTCGTGTTTTTATTAACCAACAACACATGCACTTTGTTGGCACTAAAAAAAAAGGTTATTCAATCCACTAGTGCAACTGAAGGTGCGTAGCCTCTTCTGAACCGAAACAAGAAAGAGCTCATAACCACTGCTTGTGAACAGCTCTCCTCAACTGAAGGCGCACCTACTGTTACTAGAAGTCTAGTCTCTTTCAGGTCCAGTTTCGATCTCGAACTAACGGCCGGAAGAGAGATTCTTCAGAAAACCCGATTTCCTGTCCTGTCTTAAGAACCTGACTCAAAAGAGAAAAGAAGACCGGACTAAAAGAGATATCACTTTCGACGATTGAACTGCACTTTATCCAGATTGGAACTGGATTTGAACGTTTTTGGATCCTGTTTAGAGCCGGCTTTCACTCCACTTTCCGGAATCCTTGCTCCTGGCTTATATTCACATAGGCCACTCATAAGAATAAGACGTTCAACTCCCACGTATAATTGAGAGACTCAGAATATCAGTGCCTTGGGTAAATGCCTACCTTCGGGAGAATCTTACCGAACGAGTTTCAAACCTGTCCTCTTCGCTTCCCAAGATATTTAGGGAAAAGGGCCTTGTCGGCCACCGCTTGCTGACGATGGAACGCATCGTCAATTAAAAGTCCTCGCGTTGGACAACGTTGGAAAGGTAGGTGTTCGGCATGTCCCTTGCTTGCGAACTTATTGTTGAGGGCGGGTAGCTTTGGAGATCCCATTCCTCACGTTTACCGTTGTCCCCAGACTTCACTCTTTCAACACTTGTATACTTTCTAAATAGTCAGGCGTGCCCCTGTCTCTGTCTCTAACAAGTGTGTGTGATCCACCGATTGATTTACTTAGTGACTCTTTCTTACCGCTGGAGTCCCCATCTCTTAAAGCCAACTCAGACTTCCGATCCATCCCTTGTTTTTGCCGATTGAAGAAAGCCAACTAGGGTCTCATCAAACAAGCGAGAAAAGGCCCTTTCTATGTTATGTTATTAGTAACCTGCAAGAAAACTAAAGCGCTAACGAGCAACGGCTTTCGCGCAGCTCAATCCGTTGCTTGTTGCTTTCGAGCCGGAGGGTAGTCAAGTAGTCCGTGAAGGTTAAATCACACTTGTGTTAAGCAAGCAGAGTAGTCAAGCCAGAGAGGCAAAAAAAGCAAGAAGCGGTTTTCGTTCGATCGACAAAATAAATCGTACTTTCACTGCTGTGGACCGGCTTTCATAAAGCACCTTTGGGCAGCAGCTACTATTGGGATCCAATTCCGAGATCAATTCGACAATGAAACTCTTCAAGCAATGATCTTATCTATGTCATTTCTCTTGATGCGATACAAAAGACGACTTTCGAGAGTCACTTAGCCCCTTGACCTCTTCTCTCAAAAAAGACGCTGTGTGGGCAAGTCGATCAAAGTCAGAGCGGGGAGGGAATGTTTACAGTTGTTGTAGTACGACTTTGAATTTCCTGTTCGGTCTTTCAAGTTGTAGTCAGCTGCGGGCTAAGAAGCCTCGTAGTCAGACTTAACATTGATTGAAGCAGCTGTTGGAGAGAAGGCACCAGTCAGACCTGCAAGCACCAGGTAGTACGCAGCGGCAGTTTTCAATCATACAATGTGTACTCGTAGTCTGACTTTTAGTGGTAGTCAGCTGTCCTCGTTCTCCTCTTTTCATTGCCCTATTGAGTAAGGGTCGGTGTTTGCAAAAATGTCGAGCCGACGGGGTCAGGTACCAGTAGTGACAATGGCAAAGGGGGGGAGCTGGACACTAGTTGTGCTAGTGGAATGACCCAACTAGACCTAGTCAGCCCGAACCGTTTTGCGGTTCTAGAGGACCCTGAACAAGAAGAGGCAAAGATGCCAGATCTGGACACTGCGGAACCGGAAGAGATTGCTCAGGATGAGTGTCTGGGTAACAAAGCCGAGAAGGGTGTAGTCAAGGTGCGAGTTTAACGAGCGAGGAGAGTGATTTGGCCCATAGAAGCGAGGATCTGGAAGAGAGGGTTGATACTGGGTCAACTATGGCAGTGACTGAGGGGGACTTGTTCTGTGATAAACAAATGACTCCAAACAAGAACCTCAGGGCAGCCAATCCTAAGAAAAGAGGTGAACCTGAGAAGAGCAGTAAAAGTAAGCATTCAGGTGATGGTGCTATGACCTTAAAGGTGGAAGATCCTCCCCTGGTTCTAACCACCCTGAATGAAGAGTGGGCGAACAAAATGCAGAACATATCAGAGATGTTGAAAAGAGGGGGGAAGGGGAAAGTCAAAGCCAAAGAACAAAAGACAAATAAGGGCTGCACAAGACGAAAAACCAGAGGCAGCGCTAAGGTGCGAGGGGAATGTGAAAACAACAATAGTTCCACATGAAGGTCCAACTATGGAATGGAAGAAGGATCGGTAAAGTCGAGAAGCAGAGAGAGGCCAAAGATTATATAAGAGCGCAAGAGGCAGATTTGATTGGCTTGGTTGACGGCTGGCGAGCTTAGCTTAGAGAAAAGGTTAATTCTAGTTCCTTTCGGGCAGCGCGAGTGGAAAGCCCTACAAAGTAAGCCCTCAAAGTCTTTAAGTTAAGGAAGCCGAGTTGAACAGAAGATAGAGTTTCAGTTCCAGTGAAAGCCCCTACTCCCATAAAGTTGGAAAGTGAAGTTCAAGTGCTGAAGTCAAAGAGAAGTTTCTTATTTCTGTGACCGCGAGTTGCAATAAGTACTTTAAAGCTCAACAAGGAAAAATACAACCTTGCTAAAGCAGATCAGGAAAAAACCTTATTCCGGGCGTGAGCCATAGCACAGGGACTCTCGGTTGGTCGTAGAAATGAAAGAGTTAACAGTTTTCGCTAGTGAAGCTTTAAGAGATAGGGCAAGTAGTCTACGACTATCCTTGCTTTGTTGCCGGCTTTCATAGTCAAAAAAAGAAGTCGCTTTCCCCCTTCCTTTAGGGATGAATTCCCTAATGCCGATCTGGCCTGGGAGGATAAAGGCAGGAAGTGGGATGAGAAGTGTCAGCAAGCGTTCGAGCAGATCAAAGAATGTTTGATGAACCCGCCTGTTTTTGTTTTGGTCCCGACGCGACCAGGAAAGCCTCTGTTACTGTACTTGTCTGTTATAGAAGCGGCAATGGGCTGTATGTTAGCACAGATGGATGACGAGGGAATCGAGAGGGCTGTTTACTATTTAAGTTAAGTAAGAGGATGTTGGCTTATGAGGAGAATTCTTCTGCGATTGAGAAGACTTGCTTGGCATTGGTATGGGTTACGAAGAAGTTACGTCATTACATGCTAGCTTACCAGGTTATCATTATCTCTAGGATGGATCCGTTGAAGTACTTCGATCCAATCAATCGATCGATCAAGAGGCTAATCTCTTTTGTTTAGGCCAGTAGCTAAAAAAAAGTCCTCGCTTTCTCTTGAACAAGGGAAGGACAGCATAGCATTAGCTTCAATTGAACAAGCTCAACCTTGAAAAAGAAAGGGGGTAGGCCGAAGAACCGTTGAACGCTTCAACTTGGCCACTGAAGAAGGCGAAGGCTGGGCAAGAGACTGGGCCAACTTACTGCCATGCCATGGTTGAAGCTTTAAGCTCTATAGACGGAACTCTTTTTTAGGTATTAGAGGAGAGAGGACACCACTCAGCACCCCACGGAGCGGTAAGGTTCAATGCCTAACAAAAACAAACGGCCAAAAGCAAAAAAAAATGTATGGCTGAGAGGAGAAGAAAAAGAACGCATGCATGGAGTCTGTCGGAAATTAGAAAATCTATGAAAAGACATCTAAGGCTAAGAAAGAATTCAAGAAAGTTCATTACTGAGAGAAGTGGTGATCTCGTCTTGCTTGCTGGGAGAGAGGAAGCTTCCGGACCACCTTTTTCAGCCAGATAGCGAGCGATCACTCAGCAATGAACACTAACTGAAAGCGGCCGAGAATGAGTACCTATCCCTTACGGGAATCGAACCCGTGTCTTCGACATGAAAAGACGATGTCCTAACCACTGGACGAAAGGGACCAAAAAGCCATTCTTCATATACCTCAGCTCCGAGAATAGAAGTGGTTCGTTTTCTTTCTATACGCAATTCACGATTTCGTTTGTGTTCATGTTGGCGATTTCTGATGTGAATTCGGCGGGTCGTCCCCCCTTCCTACGGGTTCCCCCACCTACCCAGTGATACACCAACCACGCTCCTTTCCTTTCTCCGATCATAAAGTCCCCTGATCTCTTTCTTTGTCTTTCATCCCCCCCTGAACAGAATAAGTAAGGCCCCGTTCTTTCTAATTCAAAAAAAAAAAAAAATAGGGGCGGGGCGAAGCGCCCGTTTGAAGTGTCGAAGGCCTATGCTAAAGTAAGAAAGAAAGTACGTTAAGGTTACGAAGTCACTTTTTCGAACTATAAAGAAAGGGAGGCTAAGGGCTTACTTTGTAAGGTCAGCTGATTAAGAAAAGCTTAGGTTATGAAATCGCTTAGCCGTTAATTAATTAATTAAGTAGTAGTGAGGCGTCAGTACGGAGTTGCGTCAGCTGTAGATATAGACTAGGCTAAGGGACGGACTTCATCTCTTCTATTCTCTTTACTTACACCTTAAACTTCCGCTGAGTCTAACGAGGCTCGGGTGCGGAGCCTTCCACTGTGGACCGAGACTACGCAAAGGTAGAACACCATAGAAACTTCGCTGACTTTATCATAAACCTTGATTTCGCTACGCTCAATAAGAATCCAGAATAGCGGAAATCGGTTCGTGTTCCGCTTCCAAAGTAAGTCGTCTTTGCCCAAGTGTGAACTGCAGACGACTCTCCAGTGATTCCATTCCTTCTTTCTTGACTTCTGGGTCAACCCAACCCGCATGGGAAGAAGAGGGTCAGCCAAACAGCGGGCAGCTCCATTTTTTACATTTGCTGAGGCAGACCAATTAGGCATTTTAGAAAAGGGAAGGGAACTTCTCACCGAAGGGGGCAGTAGGAATGAAGGAGGCGGGAAGCTACCGCTTCTAGAATGCAAGCTTATCCTTTACTTTTTTTTTAGAGCTATTGAAATAATAAAAAAAAAATTGTTGGATGAAGTAATCGGAGTGACAAATGGTTACGGTTGCGGAAACCGGAGAAAGTCGGGAACCGTCGGTTACCTTTTGAATCAAAGTAGCGACAAGCCGAGTACTACGGGGGAAGCAAAGCTTCGTAGACAGCTTCGCTTCCTCGTCGCTTCTTTCTGGCGACTAGCTTCTCAAGTGGGTGGCTTGGTAAGCAACAAGCTACCTTCAGCATCGGTAAAATCCCTATCAATAAATAATAGGCCGGAATGGTGGGGAAGGAGGCCCCCCCTACTTCAATGGAAAGGGGGGAATCGCCGTTTCACAGCCGTTCCTCTACAACTACCTTTCGCCCAACATGATCACAAACGAAGACAGAGAATTGCGTAGATAGGAGGACGAAACGCCCACTTGTCCTGATCGGAACGATTGAAGAAAGAAAGAGAATGGTGGCCCCTTTCGCCCAGGGGACATCGTCGGAGAACAATGTCGGGGACAGGGTGAGAACCTTCCGTTGGTTACGCCCTTTAAGTGTTGGTTCTTCCATATTTAGATATGGAGATAGATCCAGAGATAGAGATCTATATCTAAATATCGATAGATGGATATATTGAGAAATGGATATTGATCTGGTTTCAAGATCTATGAACAAGAGAGATCCCTAAATATCCATTTGAAAAAAGAGATGAATAAATAGATAGGGCGGAGCCAGCTGAAGGAAGGTCGCGTTAGCGCCCCTGCAATCTTTCTAAAGTAAGAAGCGCGAAACTTGACTTTGAGAAAGAAGGGCCTTCTATTAGAATATTAGTAAAGGCGCGTTAGCCTATCTAAAGGGGCTTCTTCAAATATCCCATAAAAAAAAACAGGGGCTTCTCAAAGCTTGTAGTTTAGGGGTGCGTAGGTTTGGAACCCTATACAAGGGGCTAGCGCGCAATGGCTTTCTCTGAGAGGGGCTACCTTCTTCAAGCTTCGCTTGCTGCTTTTCATTTTGATAGGAGTAGTAGGTGCTTGCTGCTCGCTTGCTGTCTACTAAACGAGCCTTCACTGCCCGCCCGGCCCCGTTTCTTTAATCTTAAGTAAAGTGAAGTCAAATCAATGAAGTGAACAGCCCAACCTCTTTGTTTGAAGCTTTTCCAGAATGTTACTTGTTGAAGCTTTGCTTCCCCTAATTCCAAAGCACAACAATAGACTTGCAACTATAGTATAGGAAAAAGCTTCTCTTTGATAGCGGTCATAGGGGGGTTCAGAAAGGATCTGATCGTAGATAGAGACTGAAACCGGGGGTAGGGGCGGATGTAGCCAAGTGGATCAAGGCAGTGGATTGTGAATCCACCACGCGCGGGTTCAATCCCCGTCGTTCGCCCATCAATAAATGGACCATTTGTTACGGAGACACAAGACAAACCTAGAAAGCATTTTTTCTGCAATTCATCTCTTGGCTTTCAAACGCATCCAAGCAATTGGTATCCGATTAAAACATAGAAAGCATAGATTCGCGTCGCCTACTTGCTGAAAGCACAAATGGAATGGCTGATCATTTCTTGTATGAAGTTTTTAAGACCTCACTAATCAGCCTTACACTTTTTAGTTCATAATGAATGAAATGAACCCCCAGATGAAGAGAAAATCTCCCCTCCCTTTTACTAAACCATGGGGAGCCCCGAGTAGTTTACCGGGCAAATTTAGTTGTCGTGACGATATCTTTCTTAGTGGAAGATCGGAAAAGACTTCTCTTCATCACGAGACTGATCGGATCTGCCGTAGACGCCCGAGACCTCCACAAGGCAGGCTAAAAGAGTAAGAGGACAACAAGAGCAAAGAGTTATGCTTTCATTTCTTTGTTGAGATTTCAATTCGGCACTCGGTTCCTTCGTCTTAAGTAAAGTGAAGTTTACTTTTTCGATTTTGAATTCTTAGTCGAGCTGATGGCGAGATCGATTTTTTGGTCGAGGTTCAAGAGAAAAGAGAGGAACCACCGCCCAATGGTGCTTTTACGAAAGTACGGTCGCCGGTGGCTAATACCTTCTCGACACTATCGAACCCGAAATCCACTCTCAATCGCTCTTTTTAGTGGGGAGGAATTCTTTTCGTATCCTGGACTTAAGGAAGGCAAAAAAAAAGTGCCCTATCTGCCTTGTTGTGATAGGGGGTGTTTGTTTTCAAGTCAAGCTCCGTATCCCTACCTCTTTTTAGGTTGGCATAACAAAGAAAGAGAGTGCCAAGAAACAACACATACCCATCACTTTTGGAAGGTTCGGAATCGTCAGGGAGCCCTTATAGACGTAAAGACTTTACTTCACTGAACCGGCACTACTATTTGTCGGCTCCTACCACTCGTCCCTCGTCTGCTTGTCGAGTGCGTCCTCGGCCCTTGCTCGTCTCTAGTAGCCGATCGAGTTTCTTCGCCCCTCTCCCGCTTATTGATTAGGGTGAGTCACTCAAGTCCCTTGTCACTCGACTCTCTTTTACGAAAATCCCGGGGTTATGCGTTTTTCGGAAACTAAAGTCGCTCGTCAAGCTAAAAACAGAGGAGTTCCCTCACTACGAAAGGTGTCCCATGGACGGACGAGTTTCTAAACTACGAAAGATATGGAGCGGATGGCGTACTGATAGATCTCCTATTCGTTCTGGATCCAGCTGAAAAAGCCCTTTTTATATTAGTAAAGCGCTAACGCGCCCCTTATTGAAAACTAAAGTAAAGCCGAGAAACTTGACTTTCAGAAAGCAACAGCAACCTATCTTACTAATAATAATGAAGGGGCTTGGCTCGAAAGGTTTACTAGAGCAAGGGTTGATCGAGCTTCCCGAAACTAAGAAACCGGATGAGGTGGGACGAGTAGGAGATCAAAAAGACTTCAAATTCCATCGGGTTAATAGTCATCCGATAGACGATTGTTGGATTCTTAAAGATCAGATCCAAAAGTCATTAAATGATGGTGTCATTGAAATAGACCCTCCTAAGCAACCTGTGGTCACCTCAAATCCGGTATTTGTAATAGTTGGAGATATTCTTTGCCCGATAGCTGAGATCTCGCCAAGCATAGCCTATTCTAGTTCTAGCACCGGAAGAGCCATTTCAGAGGCTCAAAATATTATGAAAAATATATTCAAGGAGAACGGAGCACTCGTGTTAGCCGGGAAGCGCCAACGACGATTGATTGCTATGCAGGCGGCCCTTGAGACGAGGTTATATCAAAAAGAAAAGAATAAGCATCGTCAGAACGATCCGAAGAAAATAGGCAGGGGGCAAAGACCAAAGAAAGAGCAAAGGAACTCAGACTCACCTAGTGAGTATATGGATTTCGTGTCTAAGTTACTGATGATTCCGTAGAACTTGTGACAAAGGAAGCAATGGGGGAATTGCCTTAAGAAGTTGACAATAAAGAGGTGGTGCCTTTATAGAGGAGGGTAGCTAAGGGTGTGGATGAAAAATGAGAGATAGACAGGCCACTTCATCTCAGGATACATCCAACGATGCACAAGAATCAGATTCCGACCAACTCTTGAACTCCAGAGACCCAAACAAGGCCTGCTTTTCCTCTCTTTAAGTACGGTTACCTATTTTCTTATTGGGTTAACAATCTTATCCACCAGGATATTTAATTCCCGGTACGACGGAGAAGGAAAGCCATACGAACATTTGGTACTCTTCCTTCAAAGATGTGGAGATAGAGCCAGAAGTGAGGCTTTGTGCCTTCGTCAATTTCCATTATCATTGACAGGTGCTGCTCTTACATGCATGGCTAACGCCATAAAACCATTCCTACTTGGGATGCTATGGTCACAGCATTTCTAAGAAGATTCTTCTATAGATATTTTTTAGAAGGGAACCACGGAAGAATTCAGATTAGAAATGTTGAATACATCGAAAATGGTCAGGAAGAAGAAGAGCTCTTAGGGATAGAAAGGGACAAAGGGAAGATGAAGTCAATAAGCCTGAAGATGCTGAAAACCAAGATGAATTTGACGAAGTCTCCATTTGCTATTCTTTTGTTGAGAAATTTTTGTTGATTCCACAAGCCTTGAAAGTCCCACTTATGTTGAATTCGAAACACATAGCTCCTTATCCAGAATGGATGGAACATGTCCCATATCCCCCTGAATGAATACCAAATCCCTAACTTTTTTCCGGTTTAATGCCGGAGATGACGCATTGGCTTATATTTGGTCTATTTTCAACAAGAGTGTGGGGTAAGAGCTGCTGTCGAGGCTCTCTGTTGCAAACAATTTTGTTACTCGCTTATGGGAAGAACCCTTATTTGGTATGATAACTTCGCCTGGGGATCCATACCGACATGGGGAGCTATGGTGGTAGCTTTTCTAAAAGAGTTCGGAGCAAGAAAGCCCCCTCAAGGATGGAATATTCCAAATCATGAATGGAGTGATTCCGATGATGATTGGGACTTCCAATCTGAACAACACCGACGGTTCTCATACTTCTTCAGTCTCAGGGGATGTGGAGAGTGCAGCATTTGACGGCCGGACCTATAAAGTTGATGAATTTTTTTAAGGTAGAGTCTAGTCTTATCATGCCAGATGGTTCAGATTTCTTTATAACCCAAGTAAACCAGACGGAGTTACGATCTGGCAAGAAATTACCTCCCGTTCCGAATTATGGTAAAAATCTTGTGCAAGAGTTGTCTCAGTCTAAGAATAGATCATCCCCAAATCCTGAAAGTCCCGTCCAGGATCATGGTCTATCGCAAAATCAAAACCCTGGGGGGCATCCCTATAGACCGAAGTGCTGGGGGCATCCTATAGAGCCAAAACGCAGTTACCCAACGAGGGAGACCACGAATGCTTGCTGGTCAAACATTAGCGGCTAATGGACAACATGTTCGCTATGACATATTAGCTCATCTCAAAAAGATTCCTGCACTTCTCAGCGTATACGATGCATTGAAGATGTCTGCAGAACGTTGGATGTGCCTAGTATACGCATTAACGAACCCAGAGGAGTTTTTTTTGAAGTTAACCAAGTTGAGATGAGAAGTAGTGAACCAACTTTTTCCGAGTGTTTGGCTTTGATCACGTTTACGGACGATTACTTGCAACCAGGACTCATGTTGCATAACAGGCCTTTGTTCATTTCAGGATACCTTAATGGATTGGAAATAACAAGAATCATGATAGATGGGGGATCGGCTGTTAATCTCCTACCTTTTAGAATGCTAAAACGTCTCGGGATTGCTATTCATCGATTGGCCCCAAACAATCTACTTATCCAAGGATTTAACAAAAGTAGGCAGAGGTCTCCGGGCATTGTACGGTTTGAATTAAAGATCGAGGAGTGGTACAATTTTTCCTTTATGTCATTGATGCGGAAACATCAAACAATGTTCTACTTGGGCGGCCTTGGATGCATGATAATTGTGTCGTCCCTTCTACCTATCACCAATGTTTCAAGTAAACCAAAGGTGGTGAGCAGAAGAGGGTGAAAGCAGATGCGAATCCTTTTTGCGAAGCAAAAGCGCATTACGCATCTGCTAAATATTTTTTTTCCGAAGATGAAATAAATGCTACAAAGCTCAAAGAGAAAGAGATTTCGACCTCAGACGACAAATCGACCCCTATGATGCCATCAGAAGAGAGGCTATGAAATAGGTGAAGAAGTTCGAAAAGTTGAAGATTAAGCAAAAAACTCCTGATACGAAGAAGGCCCCCAAAAAGCCTGCTTTCCGTTTCGTCCCAAAAAGTCACAGGAAGGATGGTGAGCCAGCCCTTATGCCAATTCAAGATGAGAGTTCCACTTCGCTTTAAAGGATAGGGGGGGATATCTGAGTCGATAGGGCCATATTCAAAAGGGAGATAAGTGGATTGAGCGTACTTTAATGCAAAAAAATAAAAAGAACTTCAAAAATTCCTCATCCCCCCGAAACATGATCATCATCCTAAAACCATCCGGATGCATCACTTGGAAATGCTTGGGCCAAAACCAAGAGCTAAAGGAGATGGGAAGTTAGCTGACACAAAGGAGCTTTACTAATAGAAAGGGGCTTAAGATATACGATTCGAAAGCTCTTCGAATGATGCAAGCAATGGGATACTCAATTGAGGAAGCCCAAGGGTTGTACAATGGAAGAGGAATGTTAGCACCGTTTGACGCCATGTATTCTCCAGCACAAAAGAGAGCTCTCTTTGAAGATCCAGAATGCGGAAAGGTCTTTAGGCGGCCGGGCTTAGGGTGTGACGAGAAGGTTGAGGTACCCGAGCAAGATAGTCACATGTTCGAAGATGATAAAAAAGTCTTCCACATTTCTGAGGAACATGATTCTGATGAGGATGACGAAGTTAAGAAAGAAAAGGAAAAAGAACTAGAGCTATTTGAACAGCACGAACAACTTTGACTCGTCTCACCAGCTACTGGATAAGCAGTCAAAGAAACTACTTCTACTTGAATTTAAATAAACAGGATTTTGTTTCAATTCAATGCATCCGGCGTTGAGGAAGAGGAATAGGATCAGTCTTTTGTGAAAGTGCCCCACCCACAGTCTGACCAAGAAAACCTCCTTTCTCGATTCCGATCTCAGCCCTAAACATCGTATCGATCGTTTAGCGGCCTTCAAACGGCCTATCCGTTGCCTTTTGATTCAGAGGCTCATCAGATCTATTTTTCTACGCGCCCCAACTCTCGTAAACTCGGATTACCCGCCCCACTTGGCTGAATTTACATTCCGACTTCTTATAGTCCAAGTAAAGGATGAGGGGTGCCCTAAATGTGTGCGGTAGCACTCCTTATTTCCAGAAAATAGAAGTAGAATGAAAAGAGGCGCAAGCTTGTAATCTTCGATTTTCCGCCTTTGAAATGAACTTTTGCTCTTGTTTGATGTGACAACTCAGAAAAGCTCTTTGCCTAAGGTTTCCGTAACTAAAAAGGGGCAATCCAGAAGGAAAATGACAGAAAATTACAATAGCTAAGAAAAAGATAAATGACTCTTAACTTAGCAAAAATGTAAAGCTCTTCCGACCTGGGCAATGATTCAGTGATCTCAGGGCGTCTATCTGCAGGAAAAGCATCTACTTCGGCCGAATCGACTAGATTGACTCTTTTAGGGGATGAACGGACCACAGGATGAACTTGTTCGTTCACTGCGACGAAAGGGTTCCCTTTCTTCTTCTTCTTTAGAGCCGCGATCTCAACGATATGGTCCCTAGTGTATCTCCCCCAAACCTCTCTTATTTCCCTGTCCTCCGAAGTGAAAAAGTAACAAAGTTGTCCCCAGCTCTATCTCTTGTTTTGGTTTTCTGCCCTTTACTAATAGCTATTAGTAAAGCAATGACCAGTTTCTTTCTTTCAAGACCTCCAATCCGAATCCGAACAGACCTATTAGTCAGTCTATCTTTGGAAGAATCTACATTTGAAGGCCTGGGTGAAGCATTCCGGAAAATGAAATAAACATACCACTGGGAATACCCCTATCGTAGATCAGAATCATATGGTTAAGGTCCCGGCACTCAAGACCGTACGGCTAGTGAGACTTATGAATAGGTTAGCTCGACTTATCATCCGAAAAGAGTGAAGAGAGGAACCTTCGGAGCTCCTCTTCTATCGTATCGATTGAGCGGTTTATATCTTCTATCATCTCCGTAGAGGGTTCAGTCTCCACTATTTTCAGTCCGTATTGATCTCTCTTTTACCTACGTCTGTAGCAGATCTCAAGGGCATGGCGGCAAAGGAATAAAACCTCTCTTTTACGCCTGTTCTGTGATTACCCTTAGTAGAGTAGTCCCATCAGAAAGAGGTGAGGGTTGTAAAGTCTATCTACCAGTACTAGACTAAGACTGAAAGCAGATCTTCAAAAAGCGGATCCGAAAGAGGAACTTAATACCCGCACGTGCGTACTTTTTTAGAGTAGCGGGAAAGGAGGAACAAATACGGGTTCTGCAGCCCATACCTCACCGATTCGGGTTCGAGTACCAGATGAGACAGCAGCTCGGAAAACTACATGCATCCGGCCAAGGAACCAAAATTGAAGTAGAAAGGGCTCGCCCTGTTGGGGAGCTGAACCAAGACTTTGTAGAGGTTGTTTCACATCAAAGAAAAAAAGAGAAAATTCCATTTCTTGTTCAGCGATTGGCTAATTGCTAACTACTGAATGAACTCGTACAATGAATGAAAGCTCTCCCTCTGTTGAGAAAGGGCCAAGCTGCTCTCAAGATGCTTCTTTTCTTTGAAACCACAAATGAAAGGAATCAGATCAGTAGCAAATACAGAGGCTATTACGGAAACTACTATATATATTCTCTTCTTTTTGTTTTTCGCCTTAAAGAACACCACACGCGCAAGTCGGCCCAAGACTGAGTTCAATCCTCTCCTTTCGGCCCAACATAAAGCTAGCCTATAACAACTCTTCCTTGGACTTGGCCCTAGGGTGACTTCATATCAAATAGGTCTTTCCCCTGCTGTATCCCACAAGCCTTCCCAACAGTCGGTTGCCCTCCGTTCGCTGTCTCTTTCCCAATAGTCTCTGCTAAGCCGCTACCCACTCCAGAGAAAGATTCGAGAGGGGTCGACGAAGTTGACTGAGCCGATAGACGCTTTTTCGCAGTTAGTTACACCAACCCTTTTCTTATTCTATATGAGGATGTTGAAAGTCACATTCTGCATACATCAAATTGGCCATAGAAAGAGCTTTTCTCCTAAAGTAAGTAGAATCCTTAGTCGGATCAGTTTGCCCCAGAGACAGGGGCAGATTCAGTCACGAGCAGCCCCTACCCGATGGTAGCCTACTCGTCCATAATAAGGGGTGGTAGTTCCCCTAACTCAGTGAGATCCGGGATCAGAGTTTCAGTCGGTCGTAGCCGAAGCTAACTTCCACCCTTTCCTTTCATGCTCTTTCTCACGGGAAGTGGAATCTGGCCAATAAAAGAAGCCTTTGTCTTTTCCGGGAACATCTTTCTCCTCACTAAGTGGCTGCACACACCAGTCTTACAGATAGAGTCAAGCACGAGACGGGTACGTACTTGTTCTTTTCAGCATGTGCTAGCAAAAGGCTATCTGCGGTGGAATTCGTTGTTTTGCTGGTCGGCTGAGGAAAAGGCAAATGTTATTTGTAGGGATAGACAAGGCATGATTTTCGTCTTGATGAAGTGTAGAACGGGGTTGTCTTTCCATTGAGCCGGGGAGACAATCCACAGCGTAGTCAGTGTCCATTATTGGAGCACGACCTAGTCTGCTAGTCGCCTTAAACCACCCGAAGGAAGCTACTATACGGTCTCTTTTAAGCAGCCTAGGCAGAAGACTATGTGGGGAGTTTCCCGAGACGCTATTCCGAAAGCAATAGAGTAAGGCTCGTACCATTTACAAACTCATTCGAGAAATAAAGAAAAAAGAAGTCTCCTTATTAGCTTCATAAAGTAGACGTCCTTCTTGTAACAGGAAAGTCAAGAAAAAGGGTATGTCCTTTGTACTTTAGGTTGGAATACTGCCTTCGGTATTTAAAGATAAAAGGAAAAGTATTCGCGAATGGTTCTTTTTAAGGTTGGGTTAGGTACCGGGTATAGAGGGCAGCGTGGAGATTGCATCTTTCTTTCGGGAGTTGGGTCTGGAAATAGGGGATAGGAAAAAGAGTGTTCCTTTTTTCGACCTATTCTTCCCGAGTGATTTTCGAAATGTAGAGATTACACGCCGCCCCGAGAACTCTCTTTGTGTTGAGAGAGATTTCCGGGGTTGTTCTTCCTATCATTCCAATAAAAAAAGCAGCCAAGCATTCCTTTCGAGCGGATGTCCGGATTTCTCTAATACAGACAGCCAGGAGACCTAGCCCCCGGAGGAGATACCAGAGCAGAGGGAGGGCCCCAACCTTGCTGATGGCTTGTGTCATTGGGCGGGGGAAGGCAATGTCTCCTCATGTCGAGAGTTAGTGGGGGTCTTATGGATACGTTGAGGTTTTGCTCTTATCCTCTATTTTCGACTCTGGTTTTAGAGGAAGAAAGGGGGCAGCTAAAAAAAGAGCTAGGAAAGATAACTAGTCCGGAAAACCTATTCCCCTAGACTCCCGTCTCGGACATTAACCCTTAGGGCAAGAAGTTCCTTAACAACCCTCGAACACTGTCTTGCTAAGACCGGATATGCCGAATCTGAGCTGAGAGATGCTAGGTCTCGTCTAAGCCCTTGCCCCTCTAGAGATGAATGTGAAACCTCTTCTTTTGATTCACTTGCAGCATCTAGCCTTTGAAACCAATTACCATGTGATGTAATATCAATCCCATAAGCTCGGATTTATGGTTAAGAAGTTCCTTGACTTACTATGAATCGCATCTCTCAAGTGAGAAGGATATGATATATATTGGGCATTGCCTTCCCTTACTTACTAAGTAGGCAATCAATCAGTCCAGCCTTTTCTGATTCACGTGGCAAAGAAGCCCATCTAAGAGCCTATGAATGTGCAACTGACTAGGGCCAAATATAAAGAAATGGGGCTATTTCTATTCCGAGTTGGCCATTTTATTCTTGTCCGAAAGTCAGTGCCCCAGCTGAGTCAATAGCTGCCTAAGAGCCTGTGTCTAGCCAACCGGTGGAGACCCAAGCAGCAAGAACAAGAGGGCATTTTCGAACAAGAACAGTAGCGAGAAGTTGCCTAGCCTTGCTAACGGTTTTCAACCTTTATACCTCACTCAGGGCATAGCTCGAATCTAAAAAAGTTTTTGAAAGTGTTCAGAAATCGTCTGTGAACAAATCGGCTCTTGCAAGAGAAGACAGATCCATAGGCAGCAAAAGAAGACTTGAAGCGGTTGGCATGAGCTATTGAAGATGTCTTTAAAGGTGCTTTTTAGCCACTCGAGATAGGCACTGTGAAAGAAAGAGTGAGATAGACGTCTAAGATAAAGTGCTAGCCAGCAAGCATTCCTTTAGCCATGAATCCGATTCGGGGAGCATATAAATGGTATGCCAACACCTTTTTTTCATCTTCCTATTGAGTTGTCTTTTGAAGAGTACGCCCGGTTCACCAGGTATCGCTTACTTATGACACCTCTTCCGTCGTTTTTGGCCCCCAATGCCACCACCACAATTGATCTTTTCCCGATCGAGAGAGTGAGGTTCTTTGCCTTTACGAGTTGAGTAAACGAAGCACTCGGCTCCCACTTTCTTAAAATAAGTTTCCTGTGCTTGTCTTGTATTGAGGACACCCTCCCACTGCTATGAGAAAAAGCACTTGGCTCTCATTCCATCTTGAGTATAATACCTTCCGCGGTTAAGCCATCACTTCATACCCTTCGTGTCACTAATACTCATGTGCAGAAACTGAGAATTTCTTTCCTCCACTGACACGGAAAAATTCACTCCTTTCCATAGAGCCCAAATACCACCCGAGTAGCCATTAGCCTCAATTCTATGATGAAACTGAAAACCCAGCTTCAAACAAACTTTCCCTTTAATAAAACTTATTTTGTCACCCTAGGAAAACTTTTCAAGTGCCTTAAAACTGGCCGTAGAATTAAGAATTGGAAATTGATGGATAGGGTTCTTTCTGGTTGACTTTCCAAAGACACTAGGCATAGAAGGCTAAGGGCGGAATAAGCGCTATTAGTACAAATGAACTGACATGACATATTAGCCCTTGCTTACAGGAGTAGCCTGCACTGGTCTTGATTGAAAGAGTGTTGTTTCCCTGAGGAGGGTTCCACCGGCGTTTATGGATAGTCCTTAAGGGCTTCCTCTCTTACTATCAGAGTAGGATGGCACTGGTATTGACTTTATTGACTTTCATTTTGTTCCGTAAATAGCTTAGCTTAAAAGCTTCTTCATTTACTGAAAGGAAAGGCTAAGCTGCTTCCTCTGCTTATATATATTATATGGCAAGCAAAACATTAGCTCTTGCTTGCCATATTACTGGTTCTGGCATACTGGACTTACTTATTAAGCACTCCACCCTCGGCTCAAATAAGACCAAGCCAATTTCGATTAAATAAAGAAAAGGTGTCATACGGCTTCATCAGGATAGCGCTGTCATCCTAGCATAGATCTTTCTGCGTAGAGATGGATTCTTTCTTTCTTCTATAATAATATCGTTATACATTTCTCCTTTGCCTTACTGAAAGGCTGTTCAAACAATGAAGCTGAGTACGAAGCGCTCATTGCCGGCCTCCTGGTAGTCAACCAAATTGGTATAAAGGTCCTCATGATCCTATGGGAATTCGCAGTTAATCATTCGCCAACTCTAGGGTACATTTGAAGTATGCAAACCAGAATTGTTGCCCTACCACGCCATGGCTATGGAGCTCATGAAAGAGTTCGAGCTACTCGAATTCTGCCACGTACAAAAGAAAAAGAACGACAAAGCAGACGCATTCGCCAAGTTAGTAGCCGCTCTAGCAGCCCCCCTGGTGGCAGAACATAAGTCATTATACATGACAGGGTCCTTTTTCCAGGCCGGAAAGAACAACTCCAGGATTGCAACGCTGTCACCATAGTGGAAATGGCTCCCTGCATGGAAGTATCTATTGAAGATTGGAGACATTATTTTATTAACTACTTTAAGCACGGCAGATGGCCAGAAGAAAGCCACAAAGGAACCCAGCTTCGAAGGAGGTTGCCCCAGTATGTGTATTTAAACGAAACTTTATACAAAAAGTCTTATGCTGTGGCTGAGATGTTTGTCTAGTGATGAAGCAAGGCAAGCCATGTACGAAGTACATTCAGGGGTGTGTGGTGCCCACCGGTCTGGGCCAAAGATGCGAGTTAAGCTCAAACAGATAGGGTACTACTGGCCTACAATGGTCCAGAATTGTATGGACTATGTTAAACGCTGCAACATTTGTCAAATCCACGGAGACTATATGCCAAACCCCTTGCGTCCTACCGTAGCATCCTGGCCTATCTTTCTGATGCGCTAGTACTAAACTTACCTGCCGAGCATACGAAAAGGAGTATCTTTTCCCTATCTAAGCTATATCAACATAGCCAACTAGAAAACTCATCCGCTTGTCAATTCTTGGTGTAATACTCACTTGTAAATGATTGGTGTCAGAATTTTTCACTGATCAGGTGTGATCAGTCTCATCCGTGTAAGAATTAGGAATTCCTTTTCCAACTCGTCCCGGAATGGGCGTTATGGCAAAGAACAAGAAGAAAACAAAAGGAGAAATTTGTCCAATAGTAACAAATGGTGCCTCCACAGGTTGACATCCGATCCAACCTAGTAGTAAGCAATCCGCCAAAAGCAACCAAAAGATTCCTTGGTGAATCGGGCGAAAACTTGAACTACGCACATACATACTTTTAAAAAAAGGTAAAGCTAACAGACATATAAAAACTGGTGCTATTGCGGCTACACCTCCCGATTTGTCAGGTATACTACGAAGAATGGCATGGATCGGTAGGAAATACCATTCCGGCACAATATGAGGCGGGGTGGGCATCGGATTAGCAGGTATATAATTGTCGGGATGCCCCAAAACATTAGGAGCATAAAAAATCCAAATGGAAAAAAAGATAGCAAAAGCTACCCAACCTACTAGATCCTTTACATAAAAATAAGGGTAAAAAGCAATTTTATCCATCTCTGAATGTACACCCAATGGATTATTTGATCCATATTGATGCAATGCAGCCAGATGAAGAAGACTGGCGCCTACTAAAATAAAGGGGAGTAAATGATGAAGACTAAAAAAACGATTTAAGGTGGCATTGTCCACGGAGAAACCACCCCAAAGCCAAGTCACTATGGTATCTCCTACTACAGGTATGGCGCTAGCTAAGCTTGTAATTACTGTAGCTCCCCAAAAGCTCATCTGACCCCAAGGTAGTACGTATCCTATAAAAGCTGTCACAATCATTAATAGGAATATTACAACTCCGAGACACCGAACAAATTCCCTAGGACTGCTATAACTCGCATGATATAGACCGCGAAAAATATGAAGGTGAACCACAATGAGAAACATACTTGCCCCATTAGCATGCATATAACGGAGCAACCAGCCCCCTTCAACATCTCTCATAATGTGTTCTACGCTGTTGAAAGCTAGATCCACATGAGGTGTGTGATGCATAGCTAAAAAAACGCCAGTCACTATCTGAATGACTAAACAAATACCAGCTAACGGACCGAACCCCCACCAATAACTAAGATTGCTCGGGGTTGGATAATCTATCAAATGCTGATTAAGTGTGGAGGATATAGGTTGTTTAAGAAGAGAGAATCGTTGGTTCCTTATAGTCATTTCTCTTTCCTATCGTGACAACTCTTGTTCCCCCACCTTTTTATTTAGCGTTCTGGGGCCCTACTGACTATATATATATAATATATATAGTACCCTTTCTTCCACCTCCGAAGGATGGAGGGGGTATACAGCGAAAGAAGCGTCGAAGGGGTCATCCTGGCTTACTGAAAAGTCGTCCGACTGCTCGGTGACCGAATCAGAGAGGTTTTTACCGCTTTCTCTCCAGCCCTCTCGGACTGATCATCTTGCTGGAACAAAGCAAGCTTAGGAATGAATCTAATGGAAATTTAGGTCTCTGTCCGCTTGGAAGATTTTCTTTCCTCTTCGGTGAAAGAGGGCAAAGGCGTGTGGGAGAAAGAAAACTAAAAGGAGAGAAGATTTCGTCCACCAAGCGGGACAGAGTGCGACCCCTAAGCAATTGGAGGTTCTCGATCATCTCTTGGGGTCCATATCATCTGAAAACTTTTCCTGTTCCATTAGCATAGCTAAATTTGAATAGGATGACTCAGTGTCAGGAAAAGTAAGCCCCCCTTGCCTTGATTGAATTTGGCTTCGCTGCGCCCTGAATCAATCAAAAAGCTTATTGATTTGATTCATCCCATTTCATTTAGGCGAGAGGGAGGCTGTGAGTCACCTGGGCTACGGATTTTTCGGTTGGTTGATTCTTGAAATCACCTGTTGAGAAAAAAAAAGGCCCTCGGGTCCCGACCCACAAATGAATAGGAAGCGGGGCGAGGGTCTTTCATTAAAGGGGGAAAGGGTGGGGTTTTGTTCTGGGGGGGCCACCTTGCGCAGCTTTAGAAAGGAGAGAATTTCAGAAAGTCATTCTCTCCAACCCTTTCTATCTATCTTTACTTTAGAAGTAGGGCGAGAGAAAGTCAATATGATGTGCGTTGGTTTTTCCAACGAAACTAAGCACTTTTTTTTCTTTATCATTCGAAGGGCTCAGTCCCACACTCTGACTTCAATGATGGGAACAACCTCCGCACTCCGGCGCTCCAATGAACAACAGTTCTCCGCCTTACTATATTTAGAATAGTGGTCGACCCCTCGGGAGTTACATTCGTAACTTAATGTTATGTTTACGCGGTGATATTCTATCTTTCCAAGATTACCACCCTGTACGTAGTCTATGTCTGGGGAGCATACTTGACAGGAGATAGACACGGGCGGTAGAGAGGTCCCCCAGCCCCGTTAGCATCTCCGATCCGAGATAAGGGATTACTCCGTTAGGTCTTTTCGGTCCGGAGCCGGCCGGTAATTGACCTACTTACCTTGCTTATGGACCAGCTGCAGAGCTAAGCCTTGTTCTATTGGTTTGGTGGTTGCTACCAAGACGATTTCTTTATGCCCATCAAAGGACCTCGAGATGCTAATCCACGAAAAACGATACGAGAAATTCGAAAGAACTCATATACGGAACGAGGGCGACCCGTGAAAATACATCGGTTTCTTACTCGTGCAAAGGAACTCTTTTTTGGCAACTTGGACAACTTATAACGATGTTTGTCCCGCATATCACTAGGAGGATCTTTACAAAAGGCTTTATAAAGCTTTCGTCTTAGCCGCGAGCAATCTACGTTTGTGATCTCGTATATTTCGCTTCTCCGACATCTTACTGACTTTCCCCCTCATCTTTTTGAAAAAAGCCGCTCCACGGTGGTAAAGTCTCATCTTGTGTGTTGGCCGAAGTGACAATAGTCACATTGAACCCTCGAATATGTTCGAGGATCTCGAAATGATCTTCCAGTTCTGGGGAGAATTCGCAAAACTCCGTTTCCATCGAGAATTGAATGGAGTTTTCCCGTATTTCGACCGGAGAATCTAAGAGAGACATTACTGTCGAGATTCTGACCGAAAAATTAGACATTCCATGCCCTCGGAGAGTGCTTTGTCGTGCTAGGTCACTGACATATCCTTTTTTGTCTTTATTTGACCCCAAGAATGGATTGGATCGAAACGACTTTCCTGTCGAACCCCTTTGTGTCTGTATGAATTTCTGACCGCATGGAATCTCCATAGCCAATTTTCCATTTTTGATTATGAAATCATAAGGTGCCTTTGGTACTACTCTTATTTCACACAATCCAGGAACTTCCATAACGTTGGCGTGATTCGGTTTGAGCAACGGATCCTGACGTGATACATCTTCGTAATGAAAATAGAGTGGAAACATGAGGTGGCTTTTACAGTATCTATAGAATAAGCACTGTGAACTATCTGCTTCAAAAAGATAGTTGTAAGAAAGAAGACTGAAGATTGGAATACGAATGAGATCAGAAAGGCGGGCAAACAATGCAATAGCTTCGGTTAGATGGCGGACCTCTGGTCACTGCACAGAGGGCGTATAGGAGCGCAGAAGAGAATTCCATAATTCAATTCTTATCTTTCTACTAGAATATAAAGAATGAACAAAATAAGAAAAACGAAATATCTATTTTCAATAGGGGTTAACGCCGGTTGTGGCGACGGTTGTGGCCCAGGCGCCGTTTCGTCTATTTCCCCAATGAATATGGACCATAAAAAAACAAATATGAAATGAAAGACACTACATAGAAATAGAACGATTATGGGGATGTACGGCTTAATCAATGTTTCAAATAGATATCCGATACCTTGAAAAATGAGAGCTACGAAAACGGTTCGTTTAACCAACCAATTCCAGTTGATCAACCATCTCCCGCTCTTGGGGACGAAGCTGCTTTTACAACCGAACGATTGATTATTATTATTAAAATTACGATTTTTCAGTGGGTTTTGGCGTTTATGGCGTCGTGTGGCATGTGCCACCGCTATTATCTCTTCTTTTGAATAACCACCATAAACTATAAAATCCTGTACGGACAAGAAGTAGATACAGATCGGTCCCCACCCTTTTTTGAATTGAATGTCACATTCCATGTCCTCGAACAAAGTTTTGATCTTTCTTGCTAGGAAGGTGCTTTTGGATGAATCAAAAGATTTTCATTTTACTCCACAAAAAAAATCATAATGGAAGGTGTCTTCTTTCTTTGCTTCTCCTTGTGCTATCAAGACTGATTTACATTCAAAGGTACTGCAAAGCCGCTCATGGATTGTGTTCGAATTAATACCTTTTTTTGAACTATCGTTCAGAATGAGTAAGAAATGAAAATCTTTGGCGGGTGTCATAGTAGCATTTTGTACTTTCTTTCCTCCTCTAGTCTATTAATCAAAAAAGATCCCCGAAACCGGAACCGGACAACGATTTTCCTTTCCGGATTATTCCCCGTTCTCCGCGAGAAATATATATATAATCGGGGATTACTTATTAGACTCTGAATCCATTCTCTCTCAGAGGATTCAATCTTCTTGGTAATCACCTACGTAATTTGAGGACTCCTATTTGCTTTTGCTGATCAGCACAGTTGATGGCTGAAGATAAGACTGCCAGATTGGTTTCTGCATATGTTTCAGAAGATGGATCAACCTTTCGCATGGATTTTTCCAGGTTATGCAGAAAATGTCGAATCTTGATGTGCTGACTGGACTTCAAGACTTCAAGGTCAGGTCCGCCTAAATTGCTCCCTACCTATAAATGCTTCTTAAGTAATTATGCTTCTGCTCGTTTCCCCATTCTATTCTAGACCTTTGGTCCCTACATTCCTCCTCTTTAGTCTTGCTCTTGTTTTTGCACTTACTTACAGTTAAAGCCCAATTTGAGGCCTGCAAACTTCTATCCACAACATCATTGGAATATATAGGGCTCAAACAAAAGAACTTGATGAAGAAAACTAATCTCTGGCATTGACTCAATATAAGACTGAACACAAACTGCAACGACCTAACAGTAGACAGAAAACAGTGTGTAATGACCGCAAAAAAGACAAAAAATAAACGGAGACGTGTCACCAGAGAAAGAAGCACTCTCAAGTGACATTTACAGCAGGGAAACCCCTCGGATATCTGTCGTCTTGGCCCTTGTTCGCTTTGTCAAATCATCTTTTGATTTGGCACTGCGCGCAGGAGGCGTACCCAGGTCGTTATTTCGATCGTTATGGGGTACTCGGTGATGATGTGGTCATTGCCGACACAGAAGTAGCTAGGTTGGCTCAGCACTATCTGTCCAAATTAGGTGTTAAGATTTCTTATCCGAAATCCCTAATTTCGGATAGTGGTGCTGCCTCGTTGCTAAGGCATACAACTGATATGCGAAAACAATCAGATATGTTACAGCCGATAAGCGACAATCAATAAGATATGTTGGTTTAGACTGATAATCGCAAAGAGAAGAGAAGATGCTCGCCTAAAAGGAGAGGGAAGTGAAAACTCCTATCCCTATTTTTATCTCTAAGTTATCCATGTTTTGAAGCCTTGAAGCTTGATCTGCCTGATCCACTTTCCACTGTGAACCTGCCAAAGAAAGCTGGCCGACATATTGGACGGACTCTCGGATCATGGATGAAAGAGCTATCCGGTTCCAATCTCGTTTAAAAGAAAGGAAGTGGAAAGTCATGAGCTTCTCCTTCTTCTTTTCGTTCTAGTGTTGTATTGAGGAGAGAATGTGGTGAGAATAAAGGATAGACTGTCCTTCCGATGAATCTACTTTGCTTTGATCACCAGTAATGAATGGGTTGACTCGCTTTGATTTTTTGTTGAGTGCAGTCAACCCCGCGTTCCCTAAGTTCAGACTCTTGCCCTAAAAATGCATTTCCCAAGAAGGAAAGCAAAAGACATAAACTTTAAGCAAACAAAAAAACACTCCCCTCTTCTCTTAAAACCCTTGTGCCAGCGTGGAGCAAAGCAAGATGCTACAATGAATGAAGAATCGCAGTTTACATCGAAGAAAAAGAAAATGAAAAGCTGCTCGACGAGCGGTTAAGCATCATCAGAGAAACTAGATATTAAAAAATGGATTTCCAAAATAAAATAAAATAATGTCCAGGCCATTTCCTTTCGAGGCATACTCTTCTTAGTTTGAACCCTTTTCAAAAGGTATTAAGGGGCAGGAGCAGCCAGAGGCGGGGATCAATTTATCTCCTTGGGCTCGGGAAAAGACTATTCAAGCATTAATCTTCATTCCGGGATGGGGAATCTCTTATTATGCTTCTAACCCACCGGACCAAGAATGAAGTTATCACGAAAAGGAACTGAGTCCGATCTTCTTCCACCTACGCTACGTCAACTGGACTTTTTCACTATAGTAGCGAGTAGTTCGAAACCCGCAATAGAAGGGATTTAGTTTGAAGGGAAGAGTTCCGGTCCGGCGTTAGGCGTTATCGGTGTGCTCATTCCGGATTTATTTGTACCGCCCAGAAGAGCACGAGAGAAGAGCGGATCCAATACCAAGTGACTTCTTTCCCAGAATGATAAAAGATGGTGTTTTCTATCTCTTTTTTTTTTTTTTATGAATTGAGTCTGTTTTTTATGTTATTTTGTACTGTACAACTACTTTTTGTGGGATCGTTTTCTCATGAGAGGTAATTAAAAGAAATTATAAAATGGATTGCTACCTATGCCTAGATCTCGGATAACTGGAAATTTTATTGATAAGACTTTTTCAGTTGTAGCCAATATCTTATTACGAATAATTCCGACAACTTCGGGAGAAAAAGAGGCATTTACTTATTACAGAGATGGTGTGATTTGATTTTTTTATTTACCGCTGTCAAGTCTTAGGAGAAAGACACTTCCAGACCGAGACTCTACCCTAGAAGACGAGCTTTCTTCTCTTACGCAATTGTTGACTACCTAGAAAGATTTTTCACTTCACACTTTCTATATATCTGTTTTCATCAAATCAAAACTTTCATTTAGCTCTGAGCGAGAGCCAAAAGCATTCTTTTCTACTCTCTTATGAAATTTCACGAATTGGAGTTAGCGTCACAAATCGACTGCTAATCTTTTCTCAAGTCAAGGAAAGCCCCTTGAATTGGAATCTTTCAGCATAAGGGTAGGCTTAGGCTTAATTTATCTAACCCGGGTGTTATTACCTCTCTTGCTTTATTTAATAAGGATTGAATTCATCGCCTTGCCTTTCGCTATAAGATAAGAGTAGATTCGTTCACAGACGATTCAATAGCAACCCCTTCTTTTCTTGCAGCAAGAAGCGAGAACAAGCCCTTCAGATTCAATTGCGACAAGAGAGCGTTTATTCCGACAACAGGAAAGTCAGAACGTAAGAAAGGCAATCAAGCATGCGGCTTAAGGACTGGTGCTTTACTATCCAAAACTCTTAAGGCAACAACAGCTCCTTCTCTTCCGAGTTGGCATGAAGCCTATTCTGTTGATTCACTGTCCATCTTCGATTCGACTGATGCCATACTTTCTTATAAGATGCATAACCCCCCCCCAATTTAGAATCTAGAGGCATAAAGACTTCTAATTTCAATTCAAAGGCCTTAATCATATCCCAGGCCGTCAGATTGCTTTTGATGCTTCCTAGCTTAAGAATCAGTAATTGTATGCTATCGAGTGTTATCAAGGAAGATTAAAGACATGGGCAGAATCCTCTCTTTCAAGATTAACGGTCTATTCGCCGAGATCCAAAACTTCGCCATTGCTGCTAGCTATAGCCATGGCAAATCGGTATAATCCACTAAATTGCCTTTACTTTTTTTAGCATCTAGCTATTTGCTAGTAGAATAGATACTCATTCATTGAATACCATTCATTCAAACCCTTCTTCTCTGCTCCATATGAAGAAAATAAAATGATCGAATTCTCACGTAAATTTGTAGAACCTTTGGAGAGAGTTTCCTAGCTACAAGCTAAGATAAAGTAGTTTCAAAGTTGGTAGTACTTCTTCACAATAAGACATCTTTTCATTTCGAGATGCTGGCCTTGCCGAGAAGGGCTTGCAAAGGACAGATGTCCCAGTTAGATGACTTAAGGAGTGGAAAAGAAAAGCCGATAATGCCTCTTGATAGGAGGACTTCCTTGAAGAGCCTGTTTAACCCCTATTTATGGAAGTAGGGAAGCCCCCCTCTTCTGATTCTGGTTATGCCTTGGGATTGGGACTTGATTTAAGGGAAATGGCATGACATGATGAGTGTTTTGAAGCTATTTCATCTGGCTTGATAACAGCCAATTCCACTAATAAAAAGGACGGGGATTAGATTAGGATTAGGCGGTAAGCGAAGTAACCTCCAGGAACCGTAACCAATGCCTCACCAAAGTCTTTCTAAGCAAAGAGGCGAGAGCTTTCTATATTATGATACCACAGCAAGACGTTAATAAAATAAAGTCAAAAGCATCAGACCATACATAATTATGACTGACGGGCAAAAACAAAAACAAAAGTATTCAGCCGAGCTTGAATTCAATTCCAGCAAAGACAAATGAAGGAGAACTGACTTCAATTTCAATTGAAAAGAAGGCACTGCACCGGGAATTCCTATCCTATTCGATTAGGAAACTTATAATTCTAGAGCAAGTGACATCCATATCAAATCCTCCAGAAGTTATGCTCAACAGGAAAGTAATTAAGAAGTGCCACAGCACTATTGCTATTGATCGGACATTCACAATTGCATTACCTGAATGGAATGGCAGCAGTCTTATTAGTCCCAATCCCTGCGCATTCAAGAACAAGCCCATCTAGGAATATCTAATCCCTTGGGTACGAACTAGCATTCGATTCTGTGCACGTGGTAAACTCTTTCTCCTTTAAAGAGAAAGAGGGCATTCTCCGCATCAACAATTTCACTTCCTTGCCCTAAAGCTCGCTGGCTTTCCAAAACAGCCTAACAGGATTGGTGAAACTGGATTGGTTGGATGCTTTTCCTTGCTCTCTACTTTCCTAAGCCTGCTCACTGACTTCACTTACTAGCTAGAAAAAGATGCGAAGAGTCTGCTCTCATTTGTTTAAAATACAACTCCGGGGACGAAGTCATCTTAATAGTAAAAGAGCCTGGGACTGATGTAAAGGCTTTCAAATGCTATAGCCTAGAGATAAAATAAAATGATATAAGGGAAGAAATCTACCTATTATCTTTTTTAACCTACAATGGAATTATCCTTAGCCCTCCTAGAGAAACTATTACCTCCTTGAGTACGAGCGCGAGTAAGATATTGAACGTCCCTCGTATAGATCTACTGTATTCACCTATTCCCTCGCCTCGGCTGGATCGACATGAAATGAAAGAGATTAAGAAGGGAAGGCGAAAGCAAAGGCATTAGGATAGAAATGACAAGGATAAGAACTAGACTGCTTCACTCCTGGCTTTTCAACTAACTGGCCAGGAGAGTTTACTTATTACTTCCTTAGGACTGCAATAGGACTTGCTTAGTCACCTCCTTAACTCATAGAATGCTTGAAAACTATCTTAACTGATCTGATTGTGACTTGCTTTCGAGCTAACTTGGCTTGGTGAAATCACAGCAAGAGACAGGGCTAATGGTTGGTTTTGTCTACTATATTTATTATGATTGATATCCTCGATAAAAATCGCCTTACCTTAAGAGGCGGGATAAGAAAGAGAGAGAGCCCGTGGAAGACTTAAAATTTTAATATCTGTAAATTTCTTCGTCAATTGATTCCTAACACCTTGAAGGTTTTTAATCAAACTCCCTTCCTGCTCCTTTGAATGAGAAGGCAATCAATTTGTTAGCTTTCTCGGCTTAACGACTCTTCAGCTTAAGGAGTTTACTACTTACAAGGCCTCTCTTTCTTAAAAAAAAAGCCTTCGATGTAGTGATGAAATTGTGACACATAATCAATCCTATTTGTTTTGTTCATTACTAAAATGAATAGGATTTTAGCTGTAGCTTGCTCCCAAGTTCAAGCGCTAGTTGCCCCCCCGCTTCCGAGCAACGTCTTGTAAGAATTGCAAAGCTTTTATTTGCCAAACAAGAAAATCTTTGGCCAATTCTAAAAGCTTCACCCGGGCTTTCAGCTGTGTCACTTTTTGCTCAAAGTCTTCTTGTGCCTCAGCCGAGGGGAGATTTAGATCGGGAAGTTGCGAAGGGCCGACATCGCTTCCACCGCCTCCGCTAGAAAGAGGCAATGAAATTGATGAATGAATGCATTAGAGGGATTCTTTTCTAGCCTAGTTCTTCCACATGAATACCATATGATAAAAAGAAAGACCGATTTACCTGTGTTAAGGATAGTGCACTAGAATCAATAGAAGAAGAATCCGATATGAGTGAGGGTACTATAATGTCCTAACCGTAATGACACAACACATAACCCTAAATAACATGTATCTCTAAAATAGATATCTCTTTTATCTTATCTTCTCTGGCTTAAAGGAGAAAAAGGCATAAATAAGGCAGCTTTTAATGCAGCGGCCATTCCGCGCCCGAACATCGTGAGGGTGCCACCATGCCCTATTTATAATGAACAAATACAGGAAAGTCAATCTTGTGTCCCCTAAATAAAATATATCTTCCAGCGAACCCTAAGGCCTTTCTCTTCTATCTATTAGTCTATCTTTTAATTTATCTTTTAAGGCAGATACAAACCCTTTAACTGCATTTAAGGCATTTAACTTAGCCAGCAAAACAAGGCAATAAAAGAAAAGCGGACATTTAATTTAAAGGCCTGAGGGAAATAAACCCAAGGAACTGGCGGGACGCAAAACCCTTAGCTGCATTTAAGGCATGAGGCCTGAGATACAAAGGCAAAGTGGCCATTTAACTTCTACCTTCCCGGTAATTAAAGGCTAACCTGTTTTTTGTTACTCGGATAGGTGAACTGATTAATTGGTTTTTCTAGAGTTAAGTCTTTCTTTGGTGCCTGTAATCTTTCCCTTTAAGGCAGGAGATAAACGGCTAAGAGATAAAACCCTTGACCTTTGGCGGCAAAAAAGACATTTCAATTTCAAGGCCGTAAAGGCTAATCTAATTGAGTTAACCTGATTTAAGTTACCCGTAAAGTTGATCTGATTAAGGTTTGGCCTCCGGAAGATTCTTAAAATTAGAACAGTTTAATCGGTTTGGAGAGAGTTTTTTCTTTCTTTGGTCCCGGTAATCTTTATCTTAGGCAACCCCGCTTTCAATTCAAAGGAGCCCAGCAATTTCTGCTTATTAGATCCAGAACCCTCCCTGGCGGTAAGAAGTTCCATGTGTGTGTGCACGAGCCAGCCAATTCTGTCTTTCCAAGACATGAAAACCGCTGGCTTGTGTGCGGTTAGAATTTTCAAAAGGGGAGAGTATCCAGGGTCCTTCCCAACCAATATCTGCAATCCCACTAGCACTTCTAGCAAGAAGGAATCAAAGAGAGAACGAAAGCAACTCAAATTGGCACTCAAACCTTTAGTACTGGAAAGAATAGATGCCTAGTACTGATAGACACCATATCCACGTAATAGACCTTAGGAATGTTACCCCCATTCCCCTTATCCATTTCATTTGATAACTTGCTTGCCTTTTTTCTGCTAGTGGATGGGCTGGATTGCCTAAGAGGTAAAGAGACTTTCCTTGCTAGCTTGCCCTAGAGTCTTTTGACCTATAACCTGCTGGCTTAAGAGTGGCTGGAAGGCCTAAGTCCCTCTATCTATTGTTCGAGTAACTCCGTTCCTTTCAAGGAAAGCCTTTAGCAGTACCTTAGGGAAAAGCCCGTTTTCAAGCGGGTTCTAGGATTAGCACTCCAGCAAGACAAGATTCGAAAGCTAGCACTCTTTTCAAGCCTATAGCCTATATATGAATTATTCTCAGCCATCCATATGGGAGTTCCCCGCCAGCCTGTGGGAGTGCCACTATCAATAGGTTTGCAGAAGCTTTCCTTCTTGTCCACGCTTTGAAGGCTATAAGACAGATTCACAGTAAGCACAGCTCTTGCTTATGAGGCTGAAAGAGAGACTAGAAAGCAGGATCTTGGCGGATCTCTATGGTAATATCGGTTGTTGATTCTTTTCTTAGAGTCCTTTGCTTTCACTAGAAAACCAATCACTCTAAGTCTGTTCTCAACTCTAAAAACTCTCATTCTCTAAATCTGTTTTTAATTCACATCTTTTCTTTCCCATCATGAAACTAAAAATAGCATAATATATGGTCAGAGGGTCAGAGATGTGAGGTTCAACCTCCAGGGGAAAAGGCGACGGTCAATTCATTAATATCGGCAAATTTCGGGGCGGGAAAGAGAGATTGTTAAGTTAAGATCTAGTCTCTTGGGAGATAAAATACACGGCGCCCGGAAGAACTTATTTCCTTTCTTAGCTTGTGCGAGAGTCACTGCGCGGGACTATACGGACTAGTAAGATAGACTCTCTTCCCAGTACTAATCGATATCAAGGGGCGTGGCGCTTGCTTACTCCTTAGAGAAGAAGGTCTTGAGCCTGTAAAGGAGAGCTTGGATGGCAGGAAGCTCGACGGATAAGTTTAGGGTAGATGGCGGGAAGTGCTTTGGGAGAGGATGGAATCTTGATTTCCCTAGAAGGCTGATTGCGACAAGGTCTGCAAGAGAGGACTACTTTAGATTAAAACTGAAAGAAGATACAACCGAACCGTGGACATATAATATAAAGGCTATTTCCAGTTAAGTAGGTTCCTTTTGCGGGGAATCCACCCTAAATAAGTAGCACTTTTAGTCTAGAATTATATGTACACAAATCTCGGATAAAGGAAAGGCCGTGTCGGGAAATCTTCTGTTTACTTTATCAATCAAAGTAAGAGTCTTAGCCGCTTGTGCCTCGATAAATAGGCTTTATAGGCGCCGTAAAAAGCTTTAGAGCGAATGCTTTCAAGAGTCGGTTGAAGCCTTGGCATAAGCCTCAACGGAATGAATTCCATCCAAAGTTACATCCTTCATACTATAGGTTGACAAACCGTCCTTTTTGATTTGACACCACACAGATTTCGACTATTGAATAAGGTTTGAGACCCTTTATTCCTTTTTTTTTTTAAACTATCGTTAAAACGCTTTATAGAAGCCTTTAAGTTTTAAAGATAAGATAACGCCTCTAAGGCCGCTATTCCTGACCTTAGGAAGGAATAGAGTAAGGCCTTTACCGATTCGGAACTTTGTTTTTCTTTTATTGTTGATTATCTATTTCTTATCTTTAGTATTGGTCTACAACTATTTATTTCAATTAAAAAGCAAGGACTAATATAGCACCCCACGGAACACCTATTTGATCCATCTAGCCTGCCAACAAGGGCTCGGGCCTCTGTTCAAGGAGTGACTTTGTTGAGCTCTTTTAGTGAGTGAACAGCCGCTTTCCTAATAAATACATTCCATTCAGACGATTCGGTGGCCGAGTTGGTCTGACTCAGGAAGCTCCCTCCAGAGCAAAGCAAGCTGTAAGTCAGTTTCAAGTCTGCCTTCCGCTAGAAAGCTCACTACACGCCACGTCACTTTTGACTTAGCAAAGAAAGACAAGCTACGAACTACCGCTGCCCTTCCGTGCTCGTAGGTTGACTCCCCTATGCATCCCGACTAAGGTCTCACAAACGTGCACTTCCCTTATGCATCCAGCCGCTTCACTAATGTGAATAGGTTATATAGAAAGGGTGGGTTTCTTATATACTCTTATGTGCGTTCCTTCTTCGAACCTTTTGGTATGTATTGCCCCCTAACTATAGATCAGATCCACCGGACGAGAAACTCAATTCCGCACTGCTGCTGAGTCGTCGGACTTATCCACCAAGGGATTCGTGGAATTTCTGTGGATTGTGTTGGGGGAAATCTACCAAAGCTAGGCAGATAGATAGACTCCTTTCCCGCTGCTAAGGGAGAGCAAGAAAAAAAATAAAATGATTGTTTTTTAATCAGCGTCCCCTTTTGGGTATGCAGATACTAAGAGTCCTCTCACTACCAACCAGTAGACATCATCTGGCTGGGTCTTGCCGGTATCAACAACGAGAAAAAAACAACCAAATGAAAACAGCAACTAACTATGGCTCTTGGCCCAGACAACGTCCTAGGCGTAGGGGGGATCGGAGCAAGAGGGAACGCCTAGACGGACGTTTTTATTCCTGGGCTGCAGTAAGTAGATCGAGAGGTCGTTCCGCCCCTTGTCCCCGAAGATGGGTAATATGTTCTCAAAAAATGTTGCTCCAATCTGACCTAGCTGGCGAGCGATCCCAGTTCGCGGCAGAGAACAAGACAGCAAGCGAGCGTACCTTTGTTCGCTTCTTCTCCACCAAGCACGGAAGTTTAAGGATAACTGTAGGTCGGTGGCTACCTAAGGAAACTCCGATTCGATCCGCCCCCCGGCTGGGAGGCATTTACCTCATCCCGATCACAAGGAGAGGTTCACCATGATGGGGGGTACTTCTTTTTTTTTTCCCTTCCGGAAAGAATGAAATGCATAGGGGACCATCCTTTTGTTGCGGCATGCTCTTCAGATTTACGGATTCGCAGGGGGCCTCAGGCCCTACTTAGTTGACTGACAATGACAAAGGCTTGCGAAACTAAGTAGGGCCTTTTGAATTGAATCTTAAGTAGTCTATCAGTGGTGCGAAGCGGCTTTGCCCCTTTTCAGTAGGGGAGCGAAAGGTTAGACCTTAGAAAGTCAGCGAACAGCGGTTCTTCTATGTAGGTATAGGTATGGCGTTCCCTCTTGACTCTCCTAACGTCGAGCTAAGTGACTTCGTAACCTTTGCGTAGCGTAGTAGAATGAAGGCTACGCACCGACGCTCTCTTATCTATTAGCCTAAGCGTCTTCGCTAACTCGCTCGCCTATTATACTACACCCTACTATACAATACATTAGTAGGGTAGGCTAGGCTAACGCTTACTTCTACTAATGTATTGTATAGTAGCGCCTTTTCCTTTTTGAATAACCCCATTATCTTTCATAAGTCAAGTAGGCGCTCCCTAACCGGTCGCCTTAGTAGCGTTGACAAAGAAGAACAGCCGGTTAAAAGACAGCGAATCTTTTTATTTATATCCTTATATATTCAAAATAATAATAAATATATATATATAGAAGAAGGCCAGCTTGACAAGCTACCCTTCTTCTTGATCTGAGGTGCGAAGATAAACATCTCTTTTTTATGACTTCCACTTATCGATCCCGGCCCGGAAAAGTGACCGACCAGGGCCCTATTGATGAATGAAAGAAAGGGTTTATAAGCCCTAGCCCTTGTAAGCCCACACCTGTGTAGAGTAGATCGTTCAACACCTGCGGCACAAACCCATTTTTGACCTATTGGTCCTAGTATCATAGGCGACCGAACGGCCGCCCCCTAATTACTAGACCGACCTGCTATAATAATTCCATAAACACCTAGCGAAGATATGGCAAACAAATAAAGTAGCCCTATGTTCGGATCTGACAATACCATACCATAATCAAAAGGTACAACGGCCCGAGCGACCAGACTTAACATAAATGTAGCCACTGGAGCCATTCTAAAAAGGGAGAAATTAGCACTACTTGGTGAAATAGGTTCTTTTAGAATCAATTTCGAACCATCTGCTAGAGGTTGTAACAATCCGAACAATCCCACTACATCAGGACCCTTTCGACGTTGCACAAAAGCCATTACTTTACGTTCAGCTAGCACTAAAAAGGCTACTCCTAGTAGAAGTGGTAGAATTATTCCAAGTATTTCAGCTGGAACAGCTATGTACGTTTTCGATTTTCTATTCACTCATGATCTGGCCTGGTCGAGTCGACCCAATCATGATATTGAAGGATGGGACCTTTTCTCGAAAAACCCTGGATCCCGGGAAGAGTTGAAGATGGTGCAACATCGAATCCTGTTACGTTACTTCGAATGGAATCTTAGCCCGCCTCAAAAGCTTTCTTTACTGCATAAGGGCATAAGCGAAGTCAAGGGATTTCCTTCTAACTAGTGGCTGAGAATATACCTTCATTCAACAGATTTTTGATTGCATGCTCTGGGTCTGGAATCTTTGCTCTTCTCTTTTGCATTTCCGCTGCCTGCGTTCTTTCTTCGTGTCCGTTCGTATCGCAAAGCGGGTCGACGCCAGCTATAATGGTTGAAAAGAGGGGGGCCAACCAAGACCCCCTAGCTTTGTTCGATAAAGCAAACGATTCGTTCCGACAACTTCGGACCAGATTAACCCTTTGAATTAGCCGATCTTACAAAATCGATTGGGCGGGCTGGTTGGGAAGGGGCGGAGAAAAGAATCGCTGAGAGATAGATTCTACTATTTAGTCAGGACAAATGAGTGGCTGTGCAGCATGCTCCGGAGGAGATTGACCTTTCCCCGAGTCAGTCCAGTCAGAAAGGGGAAGGCCCGCTGTCTAGACTGCATTTCGGGAGTTTGAACACCATCCCATTTCAACCAAAAATACAACCCTGTCAAAGGCTACGCACCTTCCTTCCTTATGAGTGGAAATCCAATCCCGTTTTGTCTTTTTTGCATAAAAACCAGCCAGCCGGTAATATATATTTATATTTATATATATATTTGAAACCCGTTCTTCCGACCATTTTTGAAAAGCGCATAGTTTCTCCTCCAAAAATAACTTCTCCGGTAGGCGAACGCATTAAATATTTACCTAACCCGGTAGGTCCTTGAGCGGATCCCACGTTAGCCCCAAGACGTTGATCTCTCACTAGAAAAGTAAAAGCTTGAGCTTGAGTGAGAAGGGCCTCCTCCCCCCGCTGATATTTTGCCTTTATGGTGTTTACCGGGTGGGACCCTCGATCCGGAAGGTATGCCACTATCAGCTACTATCTATATATGTCTGCCTCCCTTGAAAGCTCCCGGTGCTGCGACTATCACCGGTAAGTTGCGTCGGATCAACATCGGGATTAGAATCAACTGCAAAAGCAACTAAGTCAACGCCTATTTGCTCTGGATCTACTGGCCCGGACGCTTGAATCTATTCCACCGCAAACAACCGAATATACTACTGTAGGCAATTACTATTGCTTCTGTTGTTATTGCTCTCACCTGTCACTACGCCACCTCAGCAGCTGGGACTGGAACTGCTTCCGCATCTGGCACTCCCCAACCTTTTCTATCTATCCTTAGAAGTAGGATAAAAAAGTGTATAAAGACCGGATTATCTCTCTGAATCAGGTTATTCACTGGGCTGTTAAGCCATCTAGTCTTCTAGGGTTGATCGATCCGTTTCAAGAGGATTCATCCAAGACTCTAGATTTCGTTAATTCTAAGGAGGAACCCATTCCATAAGGAAGATGAGAGGTATGCAAATAAGGCATACATAGTTGGCTGGTTATTTGTCTCTCCTATCCCTGCTGCTACTGCAGGTGCCCGGAATTCATGGAATCTCTGGTAGAGGGGAGTCGAGAAAAATGCAGTAGGAGCTTATTTTGCCTTTCATGGCTTTAATTTGAGCTTCAGATCCTGAATCTCCATAAATGGGTATGGGTATGACTGGTTAAGGTGACCAGCTTTGTGCGGCAACCGCAAGTGTTGGTACTCTGGAACGTTATAGCTAAGGAGCGGATTTCAAGGTCCCTTGACTTGCCAAACGATTTCCAGTATGCCTATACAGTTAGTCTTTACACACATGATAGTGGCAGCCAGGTTATCGACGATTCTACAATAGGCGGCCGCTGGAAAACCCGACTTAGCGAATCACTTCCAGGCTGGCAAACAATCTATCTCGTGCCAGTGGCTCTTGTTCGCCTCATTTATGCTGGTGGCATCCCGTACCGTATTGTGCTGAACACTCACAAAAGCCGTGGCCTTCCGCTATGTTAGACCGTCCCCTAGAAGTACAATGGTTGGTCCCTCCGGAACTGGTAATCTCCGTTTGACTTGAAAGGAGCCTTGTTCAGCAGGTGCGCAGCAAATATTCTTTCACAAGTTTGACGCAAGTCGTACCTCCCAGCCCCCTTAGCTACTTGTACTAAAAAACTAGGACGCTATACGGAAATTCGTGCCTGCTTATCCCGGCTACAATAACTATCGAACAGCGATCCATCTGAAGAATGGCGCTCGTATATCCCTAGACGTGGGTCTGTACTTTTCCCTATTAGAGAAGGGCGAGGTTTGGAAGTTAGAATTATTTCCTCTTTACTTAATTTAAAGATTTATCATATAAAAGAGGAAGCCGGTTTCGGTGTCTGCTTCAACGGGAATTCTAACTTGTATTCTCTACGCATCAGTTCGACAGGTCGAGGTCGCTTTTTCTTAGAATATGAGGCATTACCAACTTTGGCACCTGCTCGTTTAGATTTATAAATTTCGGCTTTTGTTCTATTAGTTGCATTGTCCTTGAGACGATTTCTGGGGAGTTGAGGTCTGAGGTATAAGTTTTCATTTCAGCTTACTTATTTGGTTTGGAGTTCGACTCTTTAAGTTTGAAGTAGGTTAGAGTTGGATCGAAGGCTTTCTTTGAAAGGCTACTTTTCGAGACGCAACTTTCTATTTTAGAACGGCTACTATATTATAAAATGGGCCGAATAAAGCCAGCTTTTAGTAGCCTCGTAAGCCCCTCTTTTATCTTTAAAACGACTTCCGAACTCATCCTACGTGGTGCTTGCTTGAATGGCCGAAACCCTTCTTTATCTTTTCTTTAACAGGTAGCCGGTGCTCAACAAGTCTACGGCTAAAACCTGGCATTGGAAAAACAAAGAAAATTCTATAAGTAACTGGATAAGACTTAAAATAAAGACAAAGTAAAGCACTAACATAAGTAGGCCGTGGATAGTAAGAGTACCTAAGTGAATCTGCTGTAGTGGACATTTGCCTTCATCTGGAATTCTTATTTCTTCAGCCTTTGCTTCATCCCCCTCCCACACACAATCTGCATCAAAGCAACTCTGGTAGGGAGTTGGACTTCCTGACTTCAGCCAAGTAATGATTTCTTCTGTCAAGGGTGACCGCTGCCTTTTTCGGAATCCGTATTATGGAAATTATCAATCAGGGAATTTCATCAATGATGCAAACTGACTTCGGCCTAGTTGGTACTATGTCCATTGTCCAAGCAGCTTTAGTAACCAGCTTTTCCGAGATTCCTGTTGGACGGCCTTTCCTTTTCCTATAAACTTAACTATAGTAAAATTATCCGCTTCGATTGCATTTTAGTCTATGACAAAGAGGGCTGTTGGTCAGCCCACACACACTACTTAAACTCTGTCTTCAGTCTTCATAAAGATAAGATAAGGGAATCTGTGATAAGCAGAGAATAGGCTTTTATATGGACCTCATCGCTTACCGAATGACCTGTCGGAAAAGAGAAAAGAAGGGCTAAGTCTAGTCTAATAGATAGAATATAGGAACTAGAACTTTCAGCGGGTGAGCCTTGCCGGCTTGATGGGAAATAGAATAGATTGATTGGTAGACTTTCCCGAATAGACTCCCGAAGGAGAAGAAGTAGTTAGAACTGAAGCTCTGGCATGGTAAACTTCCTCTCAGAAGGACTGATCCGGAGGATAGTCAATCTGTACATAGGCGCATTGAATTGGCTGGAATAAGTTCTGGTGCTGTTGTAGCCGAAAAAGTTTTACATCGGATAAAAACTAATGAAACTTTCCTTTCAAGATTGGAACGAAGACCAAGAAAGAATAGATCGCCTAGTCTCTAGTATAATTATTAAGTAGTTACTATAGGCAATGAATATTGTAAGGAGTGGGAAAATCATTAGCTCTGGTTCACCGTCTTTATTAATTTAAAGTTGATCGAGAAACCTCCGCCCAGGAGCTCCTGTCGCGGTTGACCCATCATCATCTCGCGTCGCGTCCCTCTCGGATGGGAGCCCGAAGCATATCTATAGTTAGTTCCTGAGCTCCATGTTGCCAAAGCGAGCAGTCCCCCAACTAGCATCTTATGGGGTTGGGGAGGAGATAGACTATGGGAAAAGCCTATACTGGCGCTAGCGTCGAAGTCAGTTGACTAACTTCCTTCGCTTCGTATCGAAACAGCATTGGAAGGTGAAGGGCAAAGGGTAAGGTCAAGCGAAAAGAAAAGATAAAGAGCAGCATCAGCCGAATACAAAGCTATGTCTGCGATTTAGACTTTACTGTAGCTTGAAACGGTGAGAAAACGATTGACCATAGGGTGGAAACTTCCCCTTCTTTCTGGTAGTTAGTGGGGCGTGTTTACATTAATTCCATCTGCACCTCACTTTTTCAATTTAACCTCTGGTAGGTAGTAGAGTTAGGGCAAAGATGCTTTAGTAATTCATTCTTGCTTTTCTGTTTTGCTAATCCGAGATAAGGGCGCAAAACCAATAAAGAAGAAAATGGGACAGAAACATCCATGGAACAAGAGACTGAAAGAGGGGAACCTCAGGCAAGGAATACAGATTCCCTTGACCGCTCGAGCTTACAGTTATTCTTGATTGCTAACGTAGTTGCTTCCACCGTTCTCATCAACAAAAACGAATAGAATTACCCGGTCAGGGAAGGAAAGCCGCGGAAAAGGAGTGAATTCTCAATTGGCCGTTTAAGCCCTTAGGTGCAATGCTGGAGACAAAGCTAGTTCCAAAAATGAAAATCTATTTCTTGAAAGAGAGATAGTAGCTACGAGTGGAATAGACGGTTAAAAGTGTTGCTTTCAAGCGACTATCCTACACTTTCTTCATATCGATTGGTGGTCTTAAGTCAGCCTTTGCTTTGGTAGGGCCAGATCCCTCGCCCCTATGTGCGAAATATGACTATTACGCTCCCTTGACTCAGAGGCCGTCCCTGCCATTTCCCCCGTATATAGCCATCGTTACAGTATGAATCAATGCCCATGTTTTATGGAATTTCTTAATATTTTTATAGGTCCGATCTCTTTAAGACAACAGGCAAGTCCTTTGCTCCCAATATTTTCCAAAAGGGGAAGTGTAGGGGGGGCTCTGAAGTGAAGCTGACCCTAAGAATTTGGATCACTCACGTGAGATTTGCTTTGACCGCGTTCTCATCGATAGCACAAGATCCGTCTCTGACAGAATAAGGTGTTCTCAAATAAACATCAGTTTTTAATGCTAATTATCCCTCACCAAGGGTTACAGCTTGCCTAAAATCTACGGCCAATGGGAAAGGATCAAGACCAACCAACAGCGAATCAAGCATGTACTTAAATCCGACCGAAATGATATATATAAGATAAGCTTTCGATACGAGTCAGACTGCACTGACACGATTGGCGAGAGAAGACCAGAATGGATGGAGAATGCACTATCGATCTGAGATTGTAGCTTGATACCCAGAGGGTTCCCACTATTTCAAATTTAGATTGTGGAGTATATTAAATATTAGCGTAGAGAAAGAACGAAAGGCGCTTAGTTCTCCCTTCCCCTGGTTTCTGAACAAGGACCTGCTTTTCCTATTTTTGAGAGATAGCCCATAGGGCAAGCTATAGACCGAGACTATGAAAGGAATCGAGAACGCTAGCAATATGCTTACCACAAAAAATTTTATCTATTTTTAGGCCTGTTTTTACTTTGTAAGTACATGCATACCTAATACCACCAATTCTGAATTGCCAAGGTAGCCCACAGATCTGGGCTGATAAGAGCAGCTGACCAATGTGTCCAGTGCCCAATCTTCCTCCACTACTGAATGCGAATGACTAACTGATCTAGGGAGCCCAGACTGAGGCAACGATGGTTCGGTTCAGTAAATCAGAAGGAGAGCTAGCCATGCCCGAAAGTCCTCAATCGAAGCACTGGAAATTGCGTAAGAGACAGAGCGCAATCAAGAGATATACTCGCTTTTTCCTATGCTAAGCCCTTTAAGTCCTAATAGAATGCCCGGCCAATTCGTTTCAAGCCAACAGGTGAAATAGCAAGGCTTAGCCCTATAGAGAGGCACTTCACAGAGTGTGATACTCGCCCTATGTAGAATGACTCCCTCGGATTATCTGAATGTGAACAAGCCAAGAAGCTAGGTAGCTAAAGGGCTAGACGAGAAATAAGATGTTTTAGAAGGGATGGGATGCTCCTTTTCTTTTTATAATAAATAATAATAAGGGTTCTACGGCACCACGGATTCGTTCAGTGACAGTCAAAGAAAGGAGTTCAACCCCAGTGTCCCCCCTCTTTCCTCTGAAATAGGCTGAATCTTCTAGCTACTCTGGGATTCCCCTTGCCGGGAGAACTTTGCTGACTTGTATGTCGATGATTGAAAACAACCCTTTCTGACTATTCTGTCTTTTCTTTTTTGACGGGGAGCTTTGGAGCTAGATTAGTTCTAGTTACAGAAAGGAAAATTTCATAACATAACAATCAGACAGGTGGGATCACTATGTGGGGAACTTTCATTTCAAACCTTCAATTCAATTAGATTAGAATTAAGAAAAGCTCCCTACCTAGTTCTCTTCTACATACAAAAGTAAGTAAAAGCGTGCTACTGGCTTAAGGTTTTGAAAGAACTAAGACTACCAGTAGCTCCACTACCTTTAGGACTAGCCACCAAGACCCCAACCCCTCTAATTGTCTGTCAGTGCTTTTGTCTGTCTTTGACTTGTGCTTGTAGGCCGTTTTCAAAGCTAGATAAGAATAGCTTTCTTTCTCCTTCTTTCTCTTTTGGGTGGAAAGGTTCCTCTTGCTTGAGGCCATTCTCCCCTCTGTTAATTGTCTTTCTTCTATGTCCCTTATTGCCTTAATGTCTGTTCTGAGTTCGCTGCTTGAAGGCAATCTCCTGGTCTCAGGGAAAGTTTACTATGGGGCTAGCGAATAACTCCTGAAAAGTCGCCTCACCTACTCAGTGCTATAAAAATCCAAGTGCAGATAGTTGGAATTGGAAGACCCAGGTCCAGACAACCAATGCTGCAAGACAGTTAACGGCTGTCGGATAGGGCATCGCGGATCCTGGGGAGATAGAATGAATGAAAGTCAGTCACAAGCGGGAAAGCCTGACCAAGTCCGACTAGCAAAATAGTAGAGAAACAGGAGGAGCGAGGGGTTGGAGTTGGGCCAACCCGCGTAAACATCGAGATTATTAAAATATAAGAATTCTAGTTTCATTCAACTCGAGAAATCAGAATATAATCTTTCTTCTGAGACAGACTTTCGGAATTTACTCAGTTGTGACTAAAGCTCTTTTTTCCTATCATAAGGCCAGGCCTTTAGGTGAGTGCGACGAATCGTACAAATCAAAAGTCTTCTCTGGGTAACTGGATAGCCCAACTCTAATCTAGAAGGTGCATCAGATAAGATGTATCAATCATGAAAGCATCGACCAGTTGGTTATCCAAGAAGATGGAGTGTCTCAGTCGGTGGCTCTTATCAAGACTGTTCGGAAAGACCATTCCTTCTCCGCCCCCGAACTTCCAGCGGAACCAAAGACAGGCCGTGGATTACTTGTCCGCCCAAAGGCGCTTTTTTAAAAGCTTTGCCCATGGAGGCTTGCCTTAGTGAACGTTCTACGAGGGCCTATCGCTTTGGACCTTTGTGCCATCATTGGATTTTTCTGTCTGAAGTGAGTTTGTGTTCATGTCCCGAAGCAACTTATCAGAAAAGACTTGCTCCAACTCCTTAACAAGCGAAGGAAATAAAGAAGCACGAGGGCAGGAAAGAGTGACCTTTTTTTGAAGAAGGGGTCAAAATCTTCCCAATCAAATCCATGCCATCCCCGAAATGGCCAAGACTTGACTATGGGATTCAGAGGTATAGCTGATCCTGGATCGGTCCATCCTTGTGTTTTGACATGCCTGACATCCTTTTGCGTATTCCATGCAATCAGCTAGGAAAATTCAATTGGCCAGTAATACGAATGCCTGTGAATCAGCCATATCATCGGCTTGATGCGTACCACATATACCAGAATGTGCTTCGGCCATGATTACCCCTGCCTCCTCCTTACTGGGTTCAGATATTTATCCTATTTAGCTATCAGCGCTGGCATTGGAATTCGCCTATTATAGACTCGTTGTGATATTGCTATTAAGGAAATAAATCTTGTTTTCAAGGAGTGGGGGCTTTGGTAAAAGATTTAGTCTAACAGGTATTTATTCAGTTGCCACGTATGGGGCTTACCGCCCTACAGCTTCACCAAAGAAAATCGAACATTTCTAGCAGGAATAGAGAGACCTGACCAAAATGTCAATGCGCTTCTTCCCGGGCTGGGTAACGAAGCGAAAAAAGAAAGTGAAAAGAAAGTCTTTGACATTGACCCCTCGTACGTCTATTTCTTGAAATGCTCTGTCAGGGCAGGGGCTTTTTCTCGGTTTGGAGAAGGAGTTAGTTCGCTAGGGCGATCAGTGAGACTTGGTAGGTATGGAAGGCTTAGGGCTCTTTCTCAAGCGAGTTCTGATTCCTATTGAAGAATCTCAGATGCCTGTAAAAGCTCTTGTTCATTGTCTCTTGCTGAGCACTCGTTGAGAGCGGCATAAAGCCTTTGTCCTTGATCTGATCGCTACCTTAGCCCCCCTAAAGGGGTCTTTTTAGAGCAGTCAAAGAAAGTTCGTTCTTAAAATAAGATAATCCCACCCCAGGGCTTCTTCACTCAAGCAGCACTCAAACGAAGTCCTATTGTCACCCCCGCGCCAGCCTGAGGTAGTCATCCCCATAGAAAGTTCCCTCGAATGTCAAAGGATTGGGATTCCTATGATCGAATACCAGCAGTGGCTGAATTCCTTTACATCCCCTATGTTGAGGAATCGGTTACCTACTTTTGAGGAAAGGATCCGGTCTTGACCTTCAAACTCGAAAGCAGCAGGCAAAAGCCACAGCTTCAGCTTGTTTTGTTCCAGGCGAGTGTGCTCTTTTCGAAGAGGTAGGTAAGGTCGGTCTGGTCTCTCCTGTGGAGATCTCAGGCTTGTCTATGGTGAAAGGGCAGAAGCGAGCTTTCTTCGTATGATGAAGACGAGGATGAAGTATTTGATGCTGTCGGGAAAAAAAGTAGGCCTTTAAAAAAGAGGATTTCGACTCCGCCGGAAGGAAGTCGTTTTGCACCTACCGGAATAAGGTAAACCTCAGTTTGGAGACTATGGCTGATATCATACAAGCCTTGCCCTCCATGCCGTTCCTCCAGCATTTCGCTTAGACGCTCCGCCTGATAGCCCCCAGGAACCTTGGTGCCTAGGTCCCTTAAGAGTTCCTGTATTTTTTCTGCGATTAGCCTTTGGTTTTCTATAAGCTGGCGAAAAGCTTCTAAAGGTGCTTGGTCCACGGGTGGGTCGCTTTCCCAAGACTGAACCAGCAGTAATCTACTCATTGAAAAGATGATCTGAGCACTTCTATGCGTATCAGCCAACAAGGGGTTGACCCCGAAGACCGAACAGAAATCGACTAAGCAAAGGAAGGACCCTAAAAGAAAAGCGGGAAGCTAAGCGGATCAATTTCTAATAAAAGCTTTAGTCCGGGCTGATGCAAGAGAAAGGAATGGAATCTTGAAAGTCTTGTTCTGCTGATCTCTTATCATGCGAAATTAAAGATTTCGCTTTGTTTGGCCGCCCGCAAATAAGCTTGCTTTACTGCCTTAGATGATACAAAGTCCATTGTAGTCCTTTATCGACGGTTTTTCCTTATATATTTTTTATCGATGTCTTCGATCCTTTCTAAACTCTTATTCGAGGAAGCATCGATAAATGGAGTGTAAGCAGATCAATTTATCCAGTTTAGTAGTCACCCGCGCTATTCTATGATCTTCTTTTCTGCTCTTTTCCCGTGCTTTTTCCCATGTCTCACGAACACGAACAATCACTTCCAAGAGGCAGATTTAGACAACCAGCCTACCCTCCTACATTCTTTGCAGAACCAACTAATGGAATAGGAGAAGCGGGGACTTTTGTGCCAAATGTTCGAATTCCCTGGTAAAGGGCTTTGGAAGAAAAGAATTAGTATAAATCTTAAGTCCCAGCGGAGAAGTTCTCCGTTCCACAGCTGCTTGTGAGCTAGACTTGCCTGTCTGATCACCTTATTATGAGAGAATGAATTCGAGTAGCGGATAGGTAGGCGGCTCAGAAAAGGCATTTCCCAAGCTTTATGGGTGCTCCAACTGATGGTTCTCCCCACCTCTTTCTTTGAAGCAGAAAGGCAAAGAGCTGTTCGCGGTTCCTCTTGTTTGTTTGTTAAAACTCAAAGGGAAATTGATGAGCTATTTGAAGGAATCTTTCGCTAAGAAGTGACCCTACCGAGAGAAGGGTTTAGTTTTCCGTTAAGGCTTGCTTGTTACGTTACGACTTCACTCCAGTGATAGACTTTTTCGCAATGTAATAAGTGATTCTTCGTCGCTTGCCTTACCAATGGGTACTAGCGTCTCAACGCCCCTGAATCTGAATCTGCCTAGCCCTTGAACCATGGGATAGGCTAACTTCCCAAACGGCTGAAAACCGCTTTAAATTAATTAAACTAAACCCCTTTTGAAACCATACTTCCCTTTGCCTTTGCTTCCTTCTATGCTTGCATGGAAAGAAGTAAGCATTCAGCCTCTGAATCAGACTAGCCCACCGCCCCTGCATTCATCCTGAGAGTTCTATCCCGGGAAAGCTGCTCTCTGCTAAACAGCTGACTTCACTCTGAAACTCAGGGAGCTGCCTTAGCTTAAGCTTAGTAGCTTCCTTAACTCTGAAACTCGAGGAGTCACTCCTACGGGCGAAAAAAGAAGAAAGTCAAAGCTTTTATTCGATGCTTCTGATTCAGCCCCTTCAACCCGCACGGATATCTTTAAATAAAAGTACACTGTGAACCCTTCCTTTTGAACCTCACCCGAGCGCTATAATTCCTTTGCCGAAGGTACTGGATCGCTAAAGAAGAGAAGATCGCAAGAAGTAAGTCAAGTTGATAAGTTAATGTTTGATTTTTTCCTTTCCTTTCTCCTTTTTCTTTTTCCATTTTTTCTGGGTTAAAGCAGGAAATCCTCAAAGGTTGTACGCTCTAGTTGAAGCTTTACTTTCCAGTGATAAGAGTCGCACCTTGTCTTAGAGTTGAATCAGAAGCTGCTACAGAAGCCGCTTCTAAGCCAATAGAATGAGCAACGGCTGCTGGTGCCGGTCTTGGTGCTTGAGTAAGGGCATTTTTCTTAGGCCTAGGGGCAACTATTGAATCGGATGTAGTTGAGCTGATACGCAAAAAAGACCAAGGCCCCTAACCTAAGCCGTACGGAAAGAACTAAGCGCGATTCCCTGACTATTTACTTTAACGTAAGACGAACAAGCAGCGGAGATAGTCATTAGAAAACGAAGGGCTTCGACCCTGAATGCTTGGACTTGGGATGAACCCGAAACCACCTTGCTCAAACCCATTCAGTTGGGGGCCTTTCCCCTATCTACTACTCTTATTCAAATACATAAAAACATGCCCGTATCGTCTCATTTACATAAAACGCGATTGCTTAAGCTCAGAGTAGCTTCTTTTGATTACTACTTAGCTTAGATCTTTTCACATTCTTAGGAATGGGAATGGCTTTAAGGATAGGTAGAAAAGAACGTCTAAGTCACTATCTGGGGCCCTTAGTCTTATCCGATAGGCGAAAGGAATCCCCGCCCTTCCTGGGACCTAGACGAGAACATCTACTTTATGATAATGCCGCGGGGAGATACTTTTTGAATCAAAGGACGCTTTTGAAGGCGACAACTGGAGGCCGGACTTCTTCGGCATTTAAAAACTACACCCCACCGGGATCGCTAACCCTGCAAACCCAGGCAGCAACACAGGGAAATTCATTGGGGCCGCCTAAACCTTCGAAAAGAGTAAGCCAACGGAGTAAGGCTGGAAAGGGAAATGTATGGTTTAAAAGCCCTGCCCTTACAAGTGATTATGCCGGAGACGGAAGCTTCAGCCGTAAAAAGTACATCTTTTAATGCAATGAAAGAAGATAAGCATGGAAAGCCGTCCGAAGCGTGTCAAAGAAACCTCAGATCTATGACCTCCCAAAGGCGGGTCGGTTAGTGAAAGCATCTCGTGAACAAACAAAAGGGCTTAGGCCCGGAATGTGGAGATATTATGTAATATAAGTATAGGGGAAGCAAAAGAAAAAGCTAACCTATTCTTCTTTTTTCGTGTGATAAGCTAAACCCCTGGGGGCTAGGACTGTCGAAACAATGGAAGCCTATGCTAATGGAAAGCTACGAAAGCTAGTCAATGCTAGTGGAAGCCTATGACAATCAAAGCTATTCCGGAAGCGGATTTTTGCATATATGTATTAGGGAATGTGGATAGTGAGTTGGTTTACTATAATATTTAATAAAGTCACAGCTTACGTTCCAGGATTCTCGGCCAGTTATTTACGCACAGGATCCTGCCTTGCTTTCTTTGGGCGTTGTTCCGGGTTAGCATTTCTTTCCTGTTTCTGTTTGTTAGAGAAAAGACAAAGGTATGCCTTATTTTGCCTGCAAGGGTATAAGAAGAAGTAAGGAAAGCTGTGCTTTCGCTTTCCCGGGAAAGAAGTCCCATGGAGGTTGAAAAACCAGTGCAGTTGGGGAAGCCTCTAATCGAGAAGACTTTGAACCTGACCGCGAAATCTTCTTTGCCGGCTTCTTACCTTTTTCTTAGCGTCTGCCATTTTCCTTCTTCTTCTTATCTTTCTCTTTCTTACCTTTCTATATCTCCTTTGCTGTCTTCACCAGGGGGAATTGGAAAATGTCAGCCTTGGATATGAAGCTAACCCGCCAATCTTAGGATTAAGTAAGTAAGAAAAGTTATTCTTATCTAGGATGTCGCAGATCCGCTGTTGAATAAGCAAATTGGCTACAGCAAAGAGGAAATCAGAGCAGTCGTGTGGAAGGTCTTCCTTCGGCCTTTGCTTCCGCCTAGCCCCTTCCAGGTAAGGAGAAAGAAGTGAACTCGAATAGGTTTCATGATTGGCTTAGTCAATCTCTTCTTTTTCAAGTCATTCAAAGAGAGCATGAGATGCATCAACTATGTTAGTTGCTTTATTTAAGCAAATGCCATTCCCCTATGCAGAGGAAGAAGGTATTCGCAGCAAGTACTGCTTCATGCGCAGCTGATTCTCAAACAAGAAGAGCGTATTCTGTAATAGGAGATTTGCCCCCAACTTGGCCTGGGATACCTTGATTAGATAGGCTATTTTCTGTGTCAAAGAGCAGATTCTCGGCATCAATTCCATTCCTGGATATCACTACTCTTGATTCAATTCATCTGCACCTCCCTCACAGTTTGCATGAGATTCCCCCTACTCTATGTTATTGTAAGCCTTAGTGTAAGCCTGAGGTAGTTTTCCTCCAGCAGTTCAGTTCCTTTCCTTGGTCTGAGAGTCTTGTTAAAGTTTTCAATTTCCTTTTTCTTTTCTCTCCCGTACTTCTCTTCCTTTCCTTCCTTGTCCAGTAAGGTATGAAGCACTAGCTCCACCACAGCTTCTTCTCGAGCAGCTCTTATTCCAACTGTAGCACCGCTTACGAGAGCAAGCAAGGGGGATTTTCTTATTCTTACTTAAGTGTCCTGCAAAGGCTCACTCTCTAAACGCGACTTGAGATCAGATGTCGGTATTCTCTACTACTACTATACGTGATTTGTTACGAATCAAGAAAGGATGCTGGCATTCGATCTTTTTGATGCTTCTATTCAATTGTTCCTCGAAAGATAATTAATAGAAATAGAGCTAATAGTATTAGAGTGGTTAGCGACTAAGGGTATTGGTTTTCCGAATGAATGAGTGGGAAATTCCGTTTTTCAAATAAGCGCGACTTTCTGGATTCCCTTCTAGGTCTACAAGTGATAGATGTTTTTCGGAACTAAACTCTAGAAAGCCTGTGCGATCCATGTCATTTTATGAATACGTAGCGAAATGAATGCCATGTTGGATTTTCTTTGGAATTGGTTCCCTCTTTCCGGGAGTAGGGCCAGCCTTTGCCTTTGAATCCATTGAATTCTTCGGCCTATGAAATCATACTATAATAATAAGTGAAGTACGGCCTAACTTCTTCGTTTCCCGAGAAAAATAATGGAATTCTGAGCTGGAGAATCTGCCTCAATACTTAGTGAGCTGCTATGCCCAATGGCGACTTCCCCTGCTCTATAAAACTGGTTGATCACTAGCACACGACCAACTATCTTTTCAGACTGTAGATACGTGTATATTCCTCCGGCCACGAAAGGGATTTTGTCTTATGGTGAAATGAGTCTTCCTTCCATGTAGGATTGGAAGCAGTATCGGAACTGCTCTATTGCGACGACAGAGAAGAGACGCGCAAACGAATAAAAACCTCTGCTTTAGTCTATCTTAAAAGTAGAGCGCGGAAGTTTTTACATAGCCGAAAGAAAAGGAATGGCTGTTTCGAAGACTCGTAATTGCGCCTAAACCTAAAAAAGGCGGGTAAATCAATCAAAAATGTTGCTTGTGAGTAGATCATCTCTAGGAACACCCTATACTTAGACTAAGACCCGGTCTATAGAAAGGGTAAACCCTCTGTAGTTGGGGAGCGATAGGTGGGAAGCAAGGGATTACTTGCTATTTGAATGCCTTTATTTGTGTTATACCTCTGGAAAGGAGGTTAAGAAGCACCAAAGGGAAGTCAAGGATATCTAATAATAGGCCCGGTGAGAATCAATCAGTCAGTATTCATCTTTTGGTAGAAGTATGATAAGTGCCTTCGGGAAGATAAGTCAAGGAAAGCAACAAAGCAGATCTGTACTGATAAGTGAAGAAGTCCGAATACCTGTAGTAGTAGTCCACTTATAAAGTAGCTCGCCTGCAGCAGTAGTAACCCTGCCAAGTAAAATGGAGTTCTCGAGCAGGAAAGCTCATCGCGAGGTAACGAACGAGTCGAAACAGATGGTGATCCTACATAAATAGCTAGCGTGGAGCAAGCGGTTAGGATTCTATGTGACGGAATAGAAGTGATTATCTATGGCTTATAGACGGGCGTAGCGCTTTATGATTCCCCTTGGTTGCTTCATGCACTTTCCCTTAAGTTAAGGCTTTTCCTTCATGCACGGGGAGAGGTTTCTTGGCGATGTAAGTAAGTGACTTTCTTTTCTGGACCTTTCACCCTCAGGGATGTAGCTAAAAGTCTGGGGGTTAGAAAGGATTAACTGGGTGGGAGCTCTCTTTGAATACGTTAAAGGCTCACTCCGTCCAGCTTCAGATCGAAGTCCTGATTCACCAATCTCCGAGTAAGCAACCTTTTCTAATAAGAAAGGGACTCGTGCTCGCTGCTTTTCTCATCTATGGTTTCTACCATGACTAAAACAGAATCGGAAACAGAGATCGGGATGGAATCGCCTTTCCTTCTTCGTCTGCCTAAGACAGAGTCCCGCTTTTCTAAGAGAAGAGGAGGTGGACTACTGAAATGTATATTCTTTTTCTATGTTATTCATTGGTCGGTCTATCGATCGTAGAGGAATGCCCACGGTCCTGACTTTGTTCCAACTAGGCCTGTGTAGCTTTCTTTCACTGAACACCAAACGGGCATTCTCCGTGCTGGCATGAACAACCTAGAAAGAAGAATTACAGATTTGCTTTGTTGCACCGATCCTACAGCTAGAGTGAACTAATCGGAGCTCAATAGACTTGATCTTGACCTTATTTTATAGCCCTTTCCCTATCGCAGCACTGCTTGATGAGATCTGAAGCTGACAAGACAATGATTGAGTTTTCCAAAGCCGCGACTTCTTTTTTTACTTCAACTTCCAATTGCTTATGTCTGAGCTGCTTCCTCTGTCAGAGGGTTAGTCCATTCCCCTATTGGGGCAGTAGCTTGACTCCCAATAAATGCTATTTTATAGACAAGAAAGAGAGGACAATTGTGATACCTAATCCTAACCCAACCCAGTCGGCGTGTAGGCGAGATTTATCCCAGTCCTGCTAGCCAAAGCTAGTAGTCAGTCAGATGAGTCTGTCCCTCCGGTATGTCTCTTTCAAAAAGGACAGCTTTAGTATTGAAGTCAAGTTGGTTTATAACCGAAGCGGTCCTATTGAATCAGATGTGGGAATAACCTCTGCATCTCATGCCCTCTTTGAATGGCTTGTTCAAGAAGGGATTGCTGTTCTTAGAAAGAAAAAGCTCTTGGTGAATCCGGACAAATGCTATCGAATTAGAGGAATTTATTTGAAAGAAGAGACAAGAACAGTGTAGCATTGGAAACGATAAAGGTGAACTTTGCTCTTAGAACCGATTGGAAGGAAGGCAGTAGCTCCTAAACTCGGCGGTATGGAAAGAAGCAGCCTAAGAAGAAGGTAAGCAAGCCAATGAGATTGTCAGTCCCAGGTAAAGATTGGGATAGTCAGCAAACAAGCTAGCAAGTAGTTAGAACCAGCTAAACCAGTAAGGGGATAGGAAGAATTTAATGACAAAGCGATATTCTATAAAAGCGGACTAGGAGCGGAAGGCGAAAGGGAATGGATTTATGAGTAAAATAACCCAAGGTCAGTAGCATTTTATTCAACCATTTCTGGAGAGATGCTTTGAGTAGTTAAGTACCCAAGCCCAACAAGGGGTGAGACTTTCCTTTAATAGTTAGCCACTCAGGACAGAGATTCGGCTTAGTGAAAATAGAACTAAAGAGAACGGGTTCAACTTATCCCAATCCTCGTCTTCCTGAAAAGGGAGCGGAGCGAAGTCACTTCTAGCTTCTTTGCCAGGAGTAAATGCAAAGGCCTTTGTCTTCTTCTTACAACAAACGGTTCGATCAAAGAGTGCAGCTGGCTAAGCCGCATTTTCTGCTTTAGCTTTAGCGGGAGTGCTTGAAAGTGGCTGTCTTCACTTAGTCCAAAGAGAGGGAAAAATAGTCTTCCGTTACTAGCCATTGCTCGTCATGCTCTCGTCTCGAAGAGTAATAGTTATATGCCGATCTTCATGCCATCTTCATTACTAGCTCTGACGACTAGTCCTCTGCTAATGAAATACCCGCAAACAACCCCCTTCTCTTCCTCAACAGGGCATTCGTGCAGAACCCCTTCTTTCAATGTCTTGCCATTCTTCATGTGCAGCTAATTACGAATCTAAATCAGTCTTGTCTGTACACCAATCCCAATGGCTAATTCGGCTCTTAAGCCTGGAGCCTGGAACCCCTTAAATCAGTTAACCCTCACTCTGGCCTTGCATTCAGGCTTTTGTAGGTAAGTACAATGTACACCATTCTTCTTGGTGGCTGCTTGAAGGGCTTTCCCCTTGCTTAATTGGAAGGTTGTGCTCGACTAACTTCTCGCTTTCCTTCTTAAATGAATGGGCTTGTCAAGCTTTCGTCTCAATTCATATCTAGCTGCGAGTAATTTCATTTCGACTTTTCTCTCCTACCAAAGCAGGTGGCCTCACCTTCTTCCTCTTATCTTATGCAAATATGCAGTTTAGTTCTTATTCCTAATGAGTGAGGAATTTTTTATTCAAAGAAAGGCTCCGTTCCTTCAGGCCTTTGAAAGAAGCCAAAATAGGATGCTTTTTCTAGGTTCCGAAAGTGCTTATTCCGCCTTGAGGGGCGATGGACGGTATTCCAGAGGATCAGACTTGATCAGTTCAGGCTATGGAAGTTTCGATCTTCCCATCAATCTATCTTTGAATTCGATAGCCTGTCACGTCCTGGTAAGCGATCATCAACTTCTTTCGATCTTGAATGCTCTGTTCCGCTCCTTGATTACTTTCTGGGATGACAGCAAGTCTTCTCCCCATTGGTGAGATTGATCCCCTCCTTTGTTCTTTGTCCAGCTACTCGGTCAATGAAGATGGAAAGGTAGTGAAGTAACCCTAAGGTTCGGTTCGGTGTAGAGATAAAGTACAGTAGGCCATCACTGGCTCTTCCCCTCGGATTCTTTCCTTCGGCTTCACTTTCAACCTTCCCTACCCCTTTCGACGCAGCAATGAGAGCAGCAGGGACGGAGCGCTTGACCTTTACCTCTTGGTAGAGGAGTCTCTTCTTATTTTAGGCTGGCACGGTCTTAGAATGTACGATAGAAGTGCGGACTCAAAGTAGTTTAGCGGGAGAAACCCTGTGGGATAACGGTTCTTTGAAGGAATACCTCTCTTTCTAACTGTCTTGCGAATCTTGCTTGAAAGCTTTCACGTGGAAAATGGAGAATGTCAATAGGCATTCGAACTCCTTTTTCTTTTTCGTAGGAAGGGTACACGTCCAGCTTCAATAAGATTCGCGGACATCCGCTTTAGCAGACGATTTTTCCACTTTCATTAGACGTTCTCCTGGCTTTCGCGGAAGAAAAGCAGTTGGTAAGATTCTAGGTAAGAAAGAAGCCAATGCCCCTAGTATCAGGAAGAGGCTATTAGGAATCCCTATAAGAAGAGAATCGATGCCATCTCGTCGTTCGGCTCCTTGAATCTGTTCGTGGGCATTTTCCTTATAATTTTGATTAACGTCCTTTGCTACGCTTTCTCCTGCTCTTATTGGAATCTAAGTCTATATAGAATAATAGATATGTCAAATAGCTTCTTCGAAGCATTCTTCCTAATACCGGGGATTCCCCAAAAGTCACTTTCACACTTGGATTCGATGGTGCGTAGCGTAAAAGACCCGCAGCATATTCGTCGCAAACAGGGGATTTGCCCACTAAGAGCCCATCATTTGCCCGAGATTAGTGAGTCATATGCCGAATGCCGAAAATGGTCTTCATTCTAGAACGAATATGCCATGCCTTAGAGCAGTTCAGTTCCTTGTCCGATTCTCTCTCTCTCCTTGGCCCTAGACTGCTTTCTTACTCGTGAAAAGGTTTTTGGCAAGATAAGATGGATAGGATTTCTGACTTCCTATACCTAACAAATAGGGCATGAGGGCTTCAAGCCTATGATAAGACAGTCCTGTCTCGATCCTTTTTCTATTTCTTTCTTCTTTTTTTCTATTACATTACTGGTTACGGCGAGAAAGAAGATCCTAACAAACGGCGCTGCTCATTCATCGTTTCACAAGAGTCAAGCAAAGAAAAAGAAAGGGTACGAGCAGAATTGAACCGATGATTGACGGTCTGACCTTACAGGGCGTGACTCGTCGTCCTTAAAGCACTAAGTTATTTACAGATCTCATCTAGCGCCCTATCTATCTTTATCTTTCTCCTCTCGAGAACGGTAACAGGGTTTGATCGATAGCAACAAAAACATCGGAATAAGGAAGATCAGCCTACCACACCCGCACAGTTTAGGATAGTGGTGAACTTGTTAATAACTACTTTGTCGGAGATGCATTCTTTTCTATTGGCAGAGATAGAGTGGGCACCAGGTTTTTCCTCATCGACAATGAGTTACACTGCTTAAAATAAGAGCCCAATGAGTTGGAGTGGAGAGTAACCAGCTCTCTTTTATATACGAATAAAGATCAGCCTTATCGTTTGGGGACATCATTGGCTTCATTCCTATCCCAACTGTCGAATCCAAAGCCTAAGCCTAAACCGCCTTTAACTCGTTTGCAAACAATAGAATGGCATTCAGGAGTTGAATCAAATCAGCAAGGGACGAGAGAAAAGATAAGGCATTCGAGCAAACCAAAGAGCTCCTTATCGAGCTGCCTAAGAGGGCATTCGATTCGTGAACAGCTGATACGAGAGCTTATGGTGCGCATTTTCGTTGAAAGATAAAAGATAAATGAATTTATTCCCCGCTCCATTGGCTTACGAAAAGGTTTTACAAACACCAGACATTGGTAAAAGAACTAATCGTAATACTTGGGGTTACCCATACCACTCATACGGACAAGCTTCGGATTAGGATCGGGTTACCTTCAGGTGCTCCTTATTAATAGTGACACGTGAGAGATCTTACCTTTATACCCGAAGTTATACAAAAGGAACAACTCCCATATTGTCACTATATTCTGGGCATTTATCCCTTGCAGTAGCGACACAGTCAGCACAGGCTTTATACGAAGTAGAAGAGAGAAAGTCCTATCTTTCGAGTTACTAAGCATCTCGATCTAGTAAAATAGCAAATTAGAAACTTGGGGGAAAGACTCCTGAATAGCTAAAGCCAAAGAAAGACCAGTAATGACATACTCTACAACGAGTAGAAAAGAAAGAGCCTCAACAAAAGAGTCTTGCTTGCCATTATATTCTATATCAGAGTTCAGGCTGCTCAATCTATTGGGAGAAAGGTCAACCACTATCTTCCCAGGAGCATTCATGGTAATAGCTTGCTGTTTAATAGACTATAGGGGGTATTCTAAGATAATCCATGCGCTACGCACCTCAACTAGTTCTATTCTTGGTATCTCGAAATAAATGTCTTCCTAGCGGATAGAAAGATTAGAGTCCCTAGAGGAGAGATAGACTTTCATTAGTTCCTTTTCCCGCTACTCCTTTTGTCTTGGAGGAAGGGAGTTGGATAACAGAGATCAATGTGAAGGTCCAAGCAATTAAACTGCGGATAGAACCCAGAAAACTGACGAGCCACTTGAGTATTGATCTTCGCCTCCATCGTTACTCTTCAACAGTGAAAGTAAAGAGTCTAGAACCTATACACTCTTTTCTAATAGCTTTAGTTAACCGCCATCTCGAGTTATAAGCCTAAGTAAGAGCAAAGAGAACTCAGGAGAACCAAGAACTGAGAGAATTGTTGATGCCACCGCACCGAGAAAGAAGAGTGGAATTAATGATTTTTGAAAAAGAGGGCTAGGTCTAGCCAAGGATTTAGTCCTTTTCTTTTGGATCTGCTACTCGACCCGTGTTCTGTTACAGCTTTGCCTAGCGCTTCGTCCGCTGAGAACATTCAATTCACTCAATCACTACTAAATGAAGTTGTAACGCTTTCCTTTCACTTTAACCCTACGCTGAAAGTGATTCTAAAGATTCTAAAAAAGATACCAAGCCGGAGATGGAATGTAAAAGCCAGGAATGGAATGAGTTGCGTGGCATGAGCTACTCGATCTCAGCTAACAAGGATAGAAAGGGAACCAGACTCATAGATAGGCGTTTCAAACTAACCAATAGGAAGAGGAATCAAACCAGCTCGACCAGAAGACTTCGAATTCTTACACCTACCTTGGATAGTATGAGCGGTAGAGCCTATCGCCTATCTATAGGCTATAGGATTCATACCTCCCTCCTGGAAATAAAAAGTAATATCCTTTTTCTGTACCATTTTTTCACTTCCTTAAAGGCATGTAGAAAATCTTCTTACAAAGAGGGTGGGTAATCCAACTACTCTTTAAGCATGACATATGGAAAAGACTTCACCTGCATTCATTAATTAATCAAATCACAAAGTGTCGAGCCTCCAGTTTAGTAAATTACAGAGAAAAAAAAGTCTAGTTTTAATTAGGATAGGAGCTCCTATAACAATAGAATAAGCAGTGCATTCAACAGATATGAAGTTAGGTTAGCCTTACTATCAGAACAGAGTTGGTTTGGAAAGAGATTCAAAGACTCGGCTACCATACCTCTCCTTTAGTCTTATAGTTTTCACTAGGACTGAGTCAGAGCACACAACAAGCAGTGAAGTCCACATCTTCGGCGCAAGAGCAGCTGCGGCTAGGAATGAGAAGGGCGATGGATTAGCTAGGGAACATTTCTGTGGACGAGCTGGTAGCTAGTTCCAGAGATCAATAAGGTCGACTTGCTATTGTTCGAAAGCAGAGGATATTCGTGCCCAAGCACGTGCAAGTATCGTGGCACACTTGCAGAAGCGGAATGGTCCCAGCCTCCGACTTTGATTTTAACCTTTGCATACGCGGAAAGAGTGCTTGAAGATGAAAAAAGGCCTGACTCATAATTATAATAAGGGGCGGAGATGGCGCCAGTCTTTAAATAACTCTAATTAAGCTATTTCCTCCACGGGGGCGAGGATGGTACTGAACTAGTCCCAATTTTAATTGAAATTGAATAATGCGTTCCTTCAGTTTAAGATGAATAAAGGGATTCGGGGCATTACCGTTCATGGGTGAAGTAAGGCCAGAAGTAAGAATAGCTAACTTTGCTTTAAGCTTTTATTTCCCTGGTCTTTATTTGAATTAAAGTAAAGGGCGCTTTTTAATTAAGAGTTAGAACTCTAAGATTAAGTCCAGTCTAAAATAGGGCACCCGCGAAGAATAGGCAGAAGATTCAGCCTAGTCTTTTTTGAGTGAATCCCGAAGCAGCTTACGCGCTCTCTCCAAGCAAAGGAGTTTTTTATAAAGGAGTTAAAAGTGGGCTCTCTCTTTTTCGAGTGGATTTACCTGTTGTAGATTGAAAGTTCCCCTAGAACTAGAGGGGTAATTCTCTTGATGAGGCGAAGGCTTTAACCTACTTAAGCTTGAAGAAAAGGGTCAACCCAGCTAGATATATACAGGATAAGTAGCCCATACTCTTCCTATGGAGAGGATAGGATGTCACTGGATGTAATGCCATTGGCCATTGTTCTTATCGGGATAGGCAGGCTAGCAAAAAATATTGTGAAATCTTCCCCAACAGAATAATTTCATATGTAAATGTTGGTCAATTCACTCCAACTGCCATAAAAAAAGTATCAAATGACTGTTTAAAACTGAGCTTCACTTCAATAATATACTTATCTCTTACGGACTTTCACAATCTTTTTAGGCTTAGGCTTGGATTAATATCCTAGCATATAACATCTAAATAGTCAATTTATAATTTATAAGCATAGTATTGAATAGGGGAATTCAAATGTTTAGAATCCCTTCCCTAACAGTTTAATTGGGATTTCTTTTTTTGATTGTAGGTAAGCTACCTCTTTGTTAGCGCAGCACCCTTTCCACCGCCCTTTCAATTCAACAGGAACCAACCTGCATTTTTTCTTTGGTGTAGATCCTTTATTGTCCTTTATTGAGCTATTGGCTCAGTAGCAAAATGAATAGAAGTTCTCGATTCAGCTTCCGACCTCAGGAAAAAAAAACCTCTTCATGCTCTTCCTTCTATCTCCTAAAAAAGAGTGCAGTTCCACCCGCGTTTGAAGGCGAGTTATTTGGAGCTTCATTCTCGCATCTCACATATTGGAAAAGGTAAACTTAAAATAAAAGAAAAGGGCAACTCAGTCAATAGACAAAGAAAAAAAGAATATGTTACCAAAAAAACAATCCAATGTTTGTCTTTCTAAGGATTGATTTTCCTTGTCGTAGTTCATATTCATATTAAAAAAGAAGAAGGCAGAGGTAAACTCCCCAACTCGATCAATGGGTGCTCATTGGTCTTCTTGAGACTCCCCAACTGCCGCAGCTTTCGATTGGGGGAGCCTCGAGCATCCAGTATATGACATTAAGGAGTATTCCCCAATGGAGTAGTCAACTCATAGAACAAGCATGTAAGCGAAGCAAGAAAAAGGCTTTCCATTTTTTTTTTTAGATTTTTTTTTCTGGTCAACGGTACACACTTCTCTTTTTTTAATTTTTTTATTCCATTCCCGGTGATCCTGTCACGCTAAACACAAATCTTTCTTTTCATTTTATATATCCCATGGGCGTATAGACGAAATAGAAATTTGAACTAAGTAGGTTTCGAAATGAAATAGCCCATTAAGTAGAGGAGTCAACGGCGCGCACACGCAGTACATGTGGCTCTTTGAATAAAAACTGTTGCTCTTGTTGGTATACAGGCCGGCTAATATAATAGTATGGGAAATATGGGAAAGAGGAGTAGACAATCTGGGAGGTACAGGCCCGGCCCGGCGCACGAAGCAGGAGGAAATCGGTACCCCGCGAGGCTGGCGAAGTCGGCACAAGAAGTAGGCGGAGTAGAGGCAGTTCAATAGCAGTTGTAGGGCACAGCACAGTAGTTGCTGTTCTCTTCTCTGTTGCATAGGCATAGATGGGGTAGGCAACTCAAGCAAGACAGAACTACAGAACTAACTAAGCAGTAGCCACCTGAAGACAGAAGAGCACCTGAATAAAGAGCCAACCACCAACCAATCGCCCTGTAGTTTTCTTCGCTGGAGCGCAGGTTTGGAACCCTATTTTACTAATAATAAGAAAGGGGCTTGTTGAAGCTATGAAGCATCTTAGAGTATTCCATTCCGTTTTTCAGCTGGATCCGGGCCTTGCTATTGTTCGGCCTGAAAAAACTGTATTTAATTTAGTAGACAGAGAGGGGCTTTTTTCGAAAGGCTATCAACGTATACGTATATAGATAGAGTGAGTGTGCGTGCAGGGTGTAGGTGTACCACTTACGAGAAAGAACCCCAAGTCAGTAAAGTAGTTAACCAAACACAAGTAAGTAGTTCGTCAGTCCTTCCTCCGACGCCTCCCGTTCATTCTTCTTCATTTCATCATGTTTGTTGTGTTGTTCCGTTTATAGGTCCCAAGCCCTTCTTAGAAAGCCCTCCTCCCTCTCCTTAAGTAAAAAAAAAAGAAGAATGCTGCTTTTTTTTCGAACATTGTAAGAACCTTTCTAACTGACACTCCAGTCATAATGCCACCCACGTCTTTTTTTTTTCTTTTGAACAAAGAGGCAAACGCCTGAATAATCCTAATTTTTTGTCCTTTTGATTTGAGTCCATAATGACTGGCAGGTTTCATTAATGAAAAGAAAAGCGGAGGCCCGCCATCTGCTAGCATTGTGGTTTGAAATCGATTCTTTATCAATGGCCCACCCTTTCTTTGAACCTTGTCAATGATCGAACTTAAAGATATGAACTGAGTGCCATTTGATGAGTAACTGAGAACAAGGGAGAGGGATATAGAAAGGATGAAGTAATGAAAGAGGAAGTCATTGCTAGTAGTAACGACTTGTTACGATCCATTGGTTCATATAGAATCCATGTCCTAGGTGTATCAAAAAACATTCTTTTCGCTAAGCGTATATAATAAAATAGAGTGAAAGAGTCCACCCCGAAACCAAGGGGGTACTAACTAACAGCTGAGTCCTCTCCGAACCGCAAGAGATAGTTGCCCATCATACGGCTCACCAACTTCACTTGCCTCTATGGGGGGCTCGCTCCGGGCAGGTTCGGATCACTTACAATACACAGCTCTACGAAGGAAGGGGTTGGGTTAGGAACGTTTTCAATATGATTTTTTTTCCCGTATTTGTTCTATGAAAAAATGCGAGACGAAAAAGGAACCCATCTTTTCGACCGGGAAATGCGAGTCTGTTTTGTCAACTTTCTCCATCCCCCTCTATCAAAATGATCAAAAAGGAACGTAGTCTTTCTTATTCCCGTGTTCGATCTCTTCCATCTCTGCCTCGCTCCTTGTCACCTATGTTGAAGAACCTGTAGAGAATGAAGAGGAGCCAAGGATCTTCCTCTCAACAGTGCTTCTCGAGGCTCCACTCTCCCCCCTGAATAAGTAAGGCCTCCTTAGCCTGGGGGGGATAAGGAATAAGGATTGAAGCCCCTTAGCTCTGCCAGGCACTGGACAGGGGTTAGCTCTGTAAATGTGTAGAGCCAAGTGTAGTGTGGTATAGTAGTAGGCACTTCTAGGCCCCTTCCCGGCTACTGGATCACTCCAGTGCTTTGGGTACTACGGACCCTCTGCCATCCATTGCAGCAGAGCCGTTTCATGAGCGGGGGGGCTAAGCGCAGTTCTTTGAATCAAACGGTGAATGAAATCGATTTTTTTTTTAGATATTCAAATATAAATCGGATAGGATAGATGGATGGATCTATCTTTCTATTCATATATATTACTAAAAAAAAATGGATTTATATAGTTAAGTAGCGTAGCAAGAAGCCCCAAATCCTTGATTTGACCAGGAAAGACTGCACTGCTTTGGGCCCAGGAAGCGAAGGGAATGAGCTCGGCTGCTTCTCCTCCACACTTATTTTTCTCCGTGCCCGTTCCGCATGCGCTTCGCGCGCCATTGGCGCTTTGTTCTCCTCTTATTCTTCATTGGACGGTCCGGATGGACTTCGCCGTTCTTTCCCAACTAAAATAGAAAAGGTATTTTCAAATCGAGATGTCGATTCGTTTTCCGCCCCCAATGAGATGGGGAATTTGTAACCCCCTTTTTATACTTTTCTAATTTTTGGCCCTTCATCTTTCTGAATCGAGGCCCAGCCTGGCTCGCGTCGTTCCAACAACCGGCGGGGAGCATCTCAGTATACGATCGCGCGCAGTAACTGGGAGTCCTATTACACCTAAGGCCAACTTCAATTCACCAAACCAAGGTTCATCTCGTGTAGTGATTGTGGACTCGTACAAGGATATTGAGTAGACGTTTGATGTATCAGACTCGACCCTATCTTTCGTAGCATGCATTCCCATCCGTGTCGCAACTGATTCGGTAAGCTACGTGTCCGGTGCACGGAGAACTGCCTTCGGTCCCCCAAACTGACTTACTCGTGGCAACCTTCCGGCCGCCCAACGACCTATAACGCTAGTCACTACTCCCACTGGGGCTAGGAAGTAAGCCCCACAACCCAAAGCGGCGAAGAACAAATAGAATTTGCTACAAAAGCCGGCTAACGGGGGTATTCCTGCGTATGAGAACATAGTAATGGAGAAGGTAATAGCCGAAATAGGATTCGTTTTGGCTAGAGCGCCCAAATCCGCTATATATTTGACACGGGTTTGCCGTAATGCTAAAACTATGGCGAATGCATCTATCGTCATTAATGCATAAATAAAGATACCAATTAGTAGTGATTGAATTCCTTCTATGGTTCCACATGAGAACCCAGTACGAATATAACCTACATGTCCAATTGAACTATGAGCTAGAGGTCTTTTTACTTTCGTTTGGGCCATGGCGGCCAGTGCTCCTAAGATCATAGAAGCAATGCTGCAGAAAAAGAAGATTTGTTGCAATGTAGCTCCATAGGAACCATAAATAGAAACACGTGAAATATTAGCAAAAATAGAGATTTTAGGCGCAATAGAAAGGAATGCTGTAACGGGGGTGGGTGAACCCTCATAGATATCAGGTGCCCACATATATAGAGTCAAAAGAGATATGGAGTCCGAAGGGGAGGGGGGTTTTCTTCGGGGCTCGAGAGATGGAATAGATAGGGCCCCACAAGTTTTGAATTCGCCGCTGGGGAATTCACACGAAAGGGAACGAGGAATTTTCAACGAAAAAAGTGCTCTCT